AAAGCAAAAAAAAATAATATTATGTTATTTTATCAAAACGTTTTAGTAACAAGTAATTGAATTTTTTATTTTGTTTTCATAAACTTTGTTTTTGCTTTTGCACTATATTGCGCTGCCGTTTTGTGCGTTGCAGATCTTTACTTTGCTTTGCTTTGCTTTGCTTTGCTTTGCTTTGCTTTGCTTTGCTTTGCTTTGCTTTGCTTTGCTTTGCTTTGCTTTGCTTTGCTTTGCTTTGCTTTGCTTTGCTTTGCTTTGCTTTGCTTTGCTTTGCTTTGCTAGAAGCAGCGCTGCAATGCTTTCTTTGCACTGCTTTGCACTGAAGCAAAGCAGACTTTATAAAATGTGCAAAAAAATAAATAAAGGTTTTCTGCTTTGTTTCCAATGATGAAATAAATTTTATAAAAAAAATTAGAATTAAAATAACGTTGAAAAAATTTTTTGACATACTTTAAATAAATAAATATTACATTGTTCTATTTTATGAAAAAATTTGACTAATTCTAGATTTTGTATTTCAAACGGAGATTTCGGCGAGATCTCTTCTTTGACAGGATTTGTTGAAAAAACAGAAGGAGAACTTTCAGAACTTTCTTTTGTTGAAAAAACAGAAAGAGAACTTTCTAAAAAGCTTCTTGTATATTCTGTTTTTATAGAAATTAACTCCTCACGTCTATTTTTTAAATTATTAATAAGGTTGGAATTCTTAAACAATTTCCCTTGTTCTTGATTTAATTCTTTGTCTGTATTGAAAATTTCTGTATTTTTTTTATCAATCATATTTTCATAGTGTTTATGCAAATCTACAGTTAAACCCTCTTGATGTTTTTTCAAATCTGCAGTTAAAGACTCTTGATGTTTTTTCAAATCTAACTCTCTATTTTTAGCTTGATTTTCGCTATCTTGATTTTCGCTATCTACAGTTAATTTTTCCTTATGTGTTTTCAAATCTACTATAAGACTTACTGAAATACCTATAGCTGCGCCTATTCCGGTGGAAAGATTATTCCAATTTCCATGAAACCATTTTGTAGCTGATTCTATAGTTGGAATCCCACTTTTCATATGTCTTTTAGGTATTAAGTAAGGAAAATCCACAGATGCTTTTTCACGAGATAATTTGTTTTTGATAGGTATAAGAAAAACTATTTGAGAAAAAGATTTGATTTCTTTATTTTTTATTTTTAATATATTCCTTTGATTTATATTATAATCGATGAAATCATATCCAAGGTTTTGATTTAATACTTCAATAAAGTTGTCCCAAGTAAATGTATCTTTTTTTTAGAGAAGAAAAAACTTTATTAAAAAAACTTTCAGTTAAAAACCCAGAAAAGAGTTGCAAATACATAGTATAAAAAAAAATTAAAAAACGACAACAAATTTTGAAAAAAAGAGCAAAATTTGAAAAAAAAGCTACTGCAAAAATTAAACCAAAATGAAAAGAAATAAAAAAATTACTATATTTTTTCCCTTGTTCAATTACCATAATTGAATATAAAATCCATTGAATTATTGAAATATTCAGAAATTTTCGTAAATAAATGACCAAAAATTGTGAAAAATTTGGAAGAAATAAAACAAAAAAAAAAATAAAATATATAATGCAAAAAGCGATATTTAAGCGAAAACATTGAAAAAAAAGAAAAATAATCAAGCTAGCTAATAAAATAACATTAAAACGAAATAAAGGGTATAATTTTTGGGCTAATCCCATTTTTTCGGCAAAGTATTTTTTTATAAATTGAAACATATAGTATTTTTTTTTAATAATTTATTATGGGAGAAGCAGGATTCGAACCTACGAAGACATTTATCAACAGATTTACAATCTGTCGCTTTTAACCACTCGGCCATTCTCCCGGAAGCAAAAAATTTTTTCAAAATTAAGAAACTTTGTTTCTTTTCTGAGCATAAAAAAATAAAATTTATTGAAAATACAGAATTGCATTCTACAGGGTTCGAACCTATGATCTTCAACTTAGAAGGTTGTTGCTTTATCCAGCTAAGCTAAGAATGCTTACATTTTCAATAAACATTGTTTTTATTCTATTTTTGCTTAGTTTAGAAACATTTTCAACAAAAAAAACAGAAAAATTGAAAATATATAGATCATGAAACAGAAACAAAGTTTCTGTTTCATGAATAATAAAAAAGAAAAAATTTTTCTTTTTGTTTTCATTCTAACATATTAACCTTTCATTGAATTAATAAATTCAACAGCAATAGTACCTCTTAATCGAAAAGTTATTACTAAAATAGCTAGTCCAATAGCAGACTCAGCTGCAGCTACTGTTAAAATAAATAATGAAAATAATTGCCCGATCATATCATCTAAATAAACAGAAAATACTAAAAAATTAAAATTGACAGCTAATAACATTAATTCTATTGACATTAACATTATTAATATATTTTTACGATTTAAAAAAATTCCCCAAATTCCTAAAAGAAATAAAATCATTGAAAAAGTTAAATATTGAACTAAATCCATAGTATGCGTGTATTTTTTAATTAATTTTGTCAGCTTATTTCTTCAAAGCAGGATCGAAGAGTGTAATGCTTTGCAGAAACAACGTTTCGCTGCAGATCTTCTAAGCATCTGCAGAAAAACGAAGTTTCATTGATTTTTGAATAAAAAAGAGTTTTTTTTATTCAAAACCTCATGGAGTTAAAGGATCTAATTTTCAAAAATAAAATTTTTTCATTCAATATATAGAAAGTAGAAATATCGAGTCTGTATGAAAATGTTTTGAATTTTTGCTCTTTTTTCATATTTATCTGCTTCTATTAAAAATAAAAAAGTTTTGAAAAAGTATCCAATCCAATATTTGAGTAAAAAAAAGCAGACAAGAAAATCAGCAGCGCTGCGCTGCTTTGCTCAAAGCAGGGCAGCGTTTCTTCAAATTTTCTGCTTTTTTCCTTATGTTTTTATATGCAATTTTAGCATATTATTTATGTGTTTATTTTGGTATACAATTAAAAAAGAAAAAGTACAAACATATATTTTATTAATACTAATATAAGGATTTTAATAAGTAATAAAAGAAATTTTTGAGTGAATTTATCATGAAGATAATCAAGAAAAATTTCTTCTAATCCTATATAAATATGCAAAAAAACAAAAATATTAAAATAAATTAATATAGGTACATTTGCTACAAGTGTTAGAATCAATAAAAAAATAGTAATAAATCTTTGAATTAGCCAATGGGTTAATATCTCTTTTTTGAAAAACATATTTTGCTTTGCTTATATTGTTTTTATTTAATGAAAAAAAGAAAAAAAGCAGGATAGAATCTGCAAATAAGAAACTTTGTTTCTTCAAAATCTGTTGAAAAAAAAAACAAAAAAGATAGTAAAACAAATCATTATTATGCCAGAACTTTTGACCTTAGATAAATCTAAAAAAAATCCAAAATCCCAAAATAAATGTCGAATTCCATTACTCAGATGGTAAGATAATGCTAATAAAGTAAAATTAAAAAAAATAATTAATATCCACAATGAAAAAAATGAATTAATAAAAAAGAATATATAAGAATAAATTAAATAATAACTTAAAGTAAGATCAATTATTTTTAAACTAAAAACTATACCGATTAAAGTGAAAGCTAAAAAAGCTCCTGATATTCTATGAAAAATAGATAGTGTTGATGTGATTTGTGGTTTATAAATAGTAAGATGGGGTGATAACGGTCTATTAAGTTTCATATAATAAATAAATTGAATTCTATATCAAGGTGACAGGATTTGAACCTATGACCCTCTGTACCCAAAACAGATGCGCTACCAGACTGCGCTACACCTTGTCTTTTTATAGAATGCAAATAAGGAATAAAATATTATTTTCTTAGCTGCAGAAAATGATTCAAAATTTTTTGCTTTGAAAAAAGCACTGCAGCGCTGCAGATATCTGCAAAAACGGCAACGTTTCGCTGCAGATATTTTATATGCTGCATTTTTTTTAATTTTAATACTATAAAAAAAAATCAAAGAAAAAAAGTTTATGAAAAGACAAAAAAAACAAAAAATATTTTCTAAAAAAAGTAGAAAATTACTGTTCAAAAACTTTAGTAAAAAAAATTTTGGGAAAATAATTTTTTTGCTATTCTATAGAAATAACGCTGCAGTGCTTCCTTTGCTCAAAAAAATCTATATTTTCATAATAAAATCAGTAAATAATATGTATTCTTCTTTAAATTATATTTTCAAAGAATTAAAAATTCGTTTTGTTTGGATATTCGTTACTTTTTTATTAACTTTTTTTGTTTGTTATCATTATTCAGAGTATTTACTATTTTTATTAATTAAGCCTTTTTTAGAAATATCAGGGCCAAATTCTCTTTTTTTATGCACAAAATTGACTGAGTCTTTTAATACTTATTGTATAATTTCTTTTTTTATTACACTTTTTTTGTTTATTCCTTATTTTTGTTATCAGATGTGTTGTTTTTTAATACCAAGTATATATAAATACCAAAGAGCTATATTTTTGCAAATGGTGAAAGCTAGTGGATTTTTTTTCATAATAGTTTTTTTGTTGACTTTTTACTGGATAATGCCTTTTTTTTTGTATTTTTTTTATAAATTAAGTACAAATACCATTCAAACAAATTTATTAATGATTCAATTACAACTTAAAATATATGATTTTATTTTTTTCACTTTTCGTTTTTTAATAATTTCTACTATATGTTCTCAAATTCCAGTTTTCATTTTTTATTTTTTTAAATTTAAGCTAATAAAAATTGTTAATGTTATTCAATTTAGAAAAGTATTTATTTTTTTTTCTATATTACTATCTGCTTTATTGAGTCCCCCAGATGTTGTATTACAATTAAGTATAGGTTTTTTTATTTATTTTTTAATAGAATTAAGTATTTTATTATCTTTTGTTCAATTTAATTATGTTATGTTATTTTCAAAAAAAAGGAATGAGATAGTAGATAATATTAAATAAAGTCGTTTGTCTGCAAAAGTAGAAACTTTTCTATAACTGAATATGAAAAGGAAATAAACAAATTTGGAGAAACAAAGTTTCTCAAAACTAAAAATTGTGAAAAATGCTGCTTTGCAAAAATTTTTTTGAAAATAAAATAATAAAAAAAATATTTTTATTTCATAATTTGATAAAGTTTTGAATTTTTAAATAGTCCTAAGTTTTGCTTATTTTATATAGTTTATTATTTATTTGAATAATTTTCCTTTTATGCATGTTTTACTTTAGCTTTCAATAACGGCTGTCCTGCTTTTTTCTCTATTTTATTGCTTTGAAGAAACTCGGTTTCTGCTTTGATGAAGAAGATTTTATTTCTGCAGAAAATGTATTTTTGAAACTTTTTTGCAAAAAAGTTTCAAAAATAAGTGATAAAATCTGCAATAAAGCAGCAAAAATTTTGTTTTATTAAAATAAATAAAAACAAAAAATTTATTTATTTTATAAAAATTATCAGAAATTCTAATATTTTCATTAACTTTGTGAAAAAATATTTTTTGAGAAAAAAATTGTTTAAGTCTCTGTTTTTATAAACTCTACCTTTTTTTCCTAATATCCAAAACATAATTTTTTTAATTAAGAAATTTAATGTTTTATTTTGCATTAAAAAACAAAGCAAAAAAGCATTCTTTGATCTAAAAATGTTTTCTCTTTCATCTTTTTGTCATAATATTTCTTTCTATTTTATTTCTGCTTTGAAAAATAAAATTTGCAGCGCTGCTTTGCAGATATCTGCAGCAAAAAAATATACTCAAAAAATTTTGATTTTTAGTTATATAATATGTTAACATAAATTAAAATAATAAGCTAAAATTTATTTTGTAAGGAAAAAATATTTGGGCTGGTTCATATAACATAACTGCAGTGAATATTTTATAATTCACTTCAATGTGTACTGCTTTTTCAAAAAAAATTCGTTTTTTTTTGAAATTTTCTTGTATTGTTAATTTAAGTAAATTAACAAAGGTTGGAGATACAGAAACTATGTCGCCATTTTGAAGTAAAAAACTAGGATTAAGAACTTGTTGAAAATTTACATAAATTTTTTTATGAGATATAAGTTGTCTTGCTGTGTAAATAGTAGAACAGAAATTTATACGCGTTAATACTACATCTAATCTTGTTTCTAAGTTATATAAAAGACTTTTTTTTTTATCTAAATAACTATATGTTACATTACGCTTCATTTTTTTTATAGGTAAATTTCCATAAAAAAGAGATAATTTTTTCATATTTCTTAATGAAATAGAAAAATCAGATTGTTTTTTCAAACTTTTTTTTTTTAATTTTGAAAGTAAACTAGTTTGCTTAAAAGTTAACCTTTTAGTTTGCCATATATTATTAGAAATTAAACGAGAAACTTTAAATTTAGGACTTTTCATTTGTTTACTATTTTTTTGTTTTCAGATTCCTGGATTTTTGTCAAATATTTTAAACAAATAAAATATATTGAGTAATAAATACAGAATAAAAAATTACCGCTGCGGATATCTATTTTTTAATTCTTTGTTATTTTTTCATTGTAAAACACATATAGAATAATTATTTGAAAATTCTATAAAATTTGAAAAAGCAAAATTAGAATTTTAGTTATAAAAAATTAGAAAGTGTACAAAACAATTTTCTAGCTTGTTATAGAATTTAAATAAAAATATATAGTTTTTTTATAAAAAATTCATAAAGTTTTTGAAAGCAAGATCGAAAAAGCAGAAAAAAATCTGCAGCGTTTTTTCATCGAAGAAGTAGAAGAAACAACGTTTCGCTGCAGATTTTCTAAGCATCTGCAGAAAATACTGAATTGAAAGAATAAACTAAAGTTTTTTAATGAAAAAAAAGATATTTTTTTTTGCAAAAATTTTTTTTCTTTGTTTGCAAATCTGTAAGCCAGGTTTTTATTAAAAAAAGTATTTGCGGATAACGGGAATCGAACCCATATCCTCTGCTTGGAAGGCAGACAATTTACCTTTAATCTATATCCGCAAAAATTCTGCTTTGAAGATTATCATTGTATTCAAAAGATTTTATGAAAAACTTTTTTGTTTTATAATTTCATGAAAAAAAGTTCTCATTTAAAATATTTTATATAAAAGCTCATAATTTTAGCATTTCTCCAAATATGATTTCAAAGCAGAAATTGATAGTAGCGGATGGAGAGGGATTTGAACCCCCGGTGCCAATTAAACACTTCAGTTTTCAAGACTGATACCTTCAACCACTCAGACATCCATCCAATATATTTATTTTTATGCTTTATTTTCAAAAGCATAAAAATAATTATTTAACATATACGGTTAGAGGGATTTGAACCCACAAGGTCAGAGACCGCCACATCCTAAGTGTGACGCGTTTACCAATTTCGCCATAACCGTTTTTTTTCATAAAAAACATATTCTTTTAATAAGAGGTAAAGTATTTTATGAGTATAGCAGGAATCGAACCTGCGGCCATTAGGTTAAAAGCCCAATGCTCTACCGACTGAGCTATATACCCTTTAAACAGTTCAAAATTTAGTTATATTTTAAAAACAGTATAGTTTTTATTATTAAAAAAATAGTTCTATTTTTTTAGTAATAAAAGCAAAGCAGAAAAACTTTTATTTTGTGCAGATGCTTAGAAAATCTGCAGCGAAACGTTGTTTCTTCTACTTTTTCGATGAAAAAACTTCGTTTTTTATCTTCGATCCTCCTTCTGCAAAGCAAATTTTTTTGAGTTTTTTTGTTATTTTGCATTAGATACATTTTTTTTGCAATTTAGATTTTTTTAATATAAATATATAAAAAAGGGCTTAGTAGGACTTGAACCTACAATATTACCGTTATGAGCGGTACGTTTCGACCAATTAAACTATAAGCCCTTAATAATTAAAGCAGACCTTGTAATTTTTTAATTATATTCTAGACAAAAGGTAATAATCCTAAATTACTCTTTACTTTTTATTATTTTCTGTTTTTTAGTATGAGAGGGGAAAGTTCAATATTAAAAAGAATAGTTAATTAAAAATTTGTTCTCAATTTGTTTTTTCAATGCCGTTTTGATCCCCCCTTTTTTTTTCCATAATTAGAATACAAATAAGATTAAAAAAGCCATCATTAAAGCAAATAAAGCAATTGCTTCAGTAAGAGCGAAACCTAAAATAGCATACCCAAATAATTGTTTAGCTAATGAAGGATTGCGTGCAACTGAATTAATTAAAGAACTAAAAACGTTACCAATTCCGATAGCAGCTCCTGCCAAAGCTATAGTAGCAGCACCTGCTCCAATTAATTTTGCTCCTAACATAATAAGTTATCTATATTTTTTAATTGATTCAAAAATCATTCATTATATGTATTATAAATACACATAAGTTTTATTTTTTTAATAAGTAAATTTGATAAAATTGAGAAAACATAATGAAATTTTTTCTTTTTATTAGAATATTTCAAAATAAAAAAATATTTTTATTTAAAAAGTTTATAAAAATTTTTACAAAATATTAACAAGTTATTTGATTCTTAATAGTATTATAATCAAATAAAAAAAGATCGAAGAAGCAGAATAAAATCTGCAGCGAAATGCTGCAGATCTTTGTCTTCTTTTGAGAAGAAACAAAATTTTTCCATTGTATAAAAAAGATTTGAAAACTTTTTTTAAGACAGAGTTATTTTTAGAAATAAAATAGATAAATCTTTTATTTAATATTCATTCAAAGTAAAAAAATTTCTAAACTCGACGTTTTTTAGGTGGTCTACAACCATTATGAGGTATAGGAGTCACATCACAAATTTTCGTAATGAATAGTCCTCCCAATAATAATCCACGAATAGCAGATTCTTTTCCATAGCCTAATCCTTTAATTGAAACAATAACTGATTTAATCCCTAATTGAATAGCATTTTTTGCTGCATTTTCTGCGGTAGCTTGAGCTGCATAATTAGTTGAACGTCGTGATCCTTTAAATCCAATTTTTCCTGATGAAGACCATGTTTTTGTATTTCCTTTATAGTCTGTTATAGTTATTATTGTATTACTTAAAGTAGATTGAATATGTGCTATCGCATATTTTTTATTTAACATATATGTTTTTCATACTTTTTTATTATAAATATATTATGGTTTATTTTTGTTAAAAATAAAATCATAAATTTTCATTAGAACAGAAAAACAGTTTTTCTGTTTTTTAGTCAAAACTCCTAAAAAACTTTCTTTTAAAAAAAGTTTGAAGACATTTTTAATATAAAATCTTAAAGCAATTCTGCTTTGCAGATACAAAGTATCTATTTTTTATATTAAGAGAGATAATATATTTTTTTCAAATCAATTAGTAAATATCTGCATAAAAAAATGGTACAATTTCTCAAGTTTTTTCATAAATAATAAACTTTTTTATTTTGTTTATTTTTATTCTTTTTTTGGAGCTATTTAATATTATTTAAACTCTATTTTTAATTCAACGCACTAGCAGATTTTTTCTTTTTTATATAAATATTTTATAACTTCGTAGATATAAAAAAAATTTATTTATCCAAATAGAAAAAAGTTTTTTTTTTACGGCTAGTTTTCGCATTAGTATGGGTTCTTTGCCCTCGTAAAGGTAACCCTTCATTATGTCTAAAACCTTTATAACATCCAATAAAAATTAATCGTTTTATATCTTTTTGAATTATTCTTTTTAATTCGGAATCAATTAAATAATTTTGAGTAATCATACTTATAATTTCATCAATTTGATATTTAGTTAAGTGTGATACCTTAAAAGTATTAGATAAACCTAATTTATCACATATTTGGGATGCTTTATTAGATCCAATTCCAAAAATTTGACTTAAAGCAAATTTTATTTTTTTTTTAGGATTTAAATTAGTACCTAAAATATATGTCATAATTTATTTTTTTTTCCTTGTTTATAGACTATTATTTCGTTTCGATAACGTATTCCTTTCCCTTTATAAATTTCTGGAGGTTTGTATTTTTTTATTTTAGCAGCAAAAGAAGTAACTTTTAAGTAATTAGTACCTGCACAACAAATAAGAGTTGGTTTTAAACAATAAACTCGCGTTGATGGGAAAGCTTTTAAAGTAATATCATGACTAAATCCTAATTTTAAAGTTAAAGAAATGCCATCAATATCACTACTTGCTTTATAACCAACTCCGATTAATTCTAAAAAGCAAACATATATTTTATTTTTCATAAAAATTTCAATTGATTTTTCTGCTTCTTTATATTTTGAATTTTTTTTTCAAAGTTTTTCTCAATATTTTTTGTTTGAAAAATCTGATGAAAAAAATAATTTGGACTTAAAATAATAAAAAAAAATTATGTATCTACATTCTTTTTTCATTTTTGCAAAAATAAAATTATAATTATAAAATTGTGTAAAATGTAGAAAAGATATAAAACAACGCTGCTTTGCTTTGTTTTTTTTCACGATGTTCTACTTGTGTAGTTTGAATACTATGAAACTTTATAAAAAAAAGTAAAGATAGATACCAAAGCAACGTATCATTTTTCTTTAATAAAATTTTTATTTCTTTGCGCTGTAGATCCTTTGCTTTCAAGCAGAAGAAACGCTGCCGTTTTTGCAGATATCTGCAGCGCTGCAGATTTTCTTTATTTTCTACCTTGCTTTGTTTTATTTTGTTTTAAAGCATTAATAGATTTTTTTCTAATAAATAATAACGAATTTTATTTTTTTGTTAATTGAAATAAATAGTATTATTTTAGAAAGATCTAATTTAGTTATTATATATTTTTATTAAATATTCAAGAAAAAATATGAAGAAAATCTGCAGCGTTTCTTTGTAAAAAAAGTAGTGTCTGCTTTAAAGCAGACAAGAAAATTTGCATTGCTGCTAAAAGCATGGCAGATTTTCTTCTGCTTTTGAGAAGAAACAAAGTGTTAAAGCAGAAAAATAAAAAAATAGTGACAATGTTTTTTTTTTAAGTATTTATTAATTATGGAATTGTATACAATTACCAACTTGCTTTAGAAATACCTAAAATGCTTCCTTTAGAAGCTAAATCACGAAACACTATTCGAGACATTCGGAATACTTTATATACAGAACGAGAACGTCCAGAAATGATACAACGATTCCGTATTCGCGTTTTAGAGCTATTTCGAGGTAACTTAGATAATTTTAAAAAAGACTGATAACGTGTAGATATAGGTATATTTCTATCTTCACAAATAGATTTGTATTCTATTCGCTTTAATTCATGTTTTAACATAATTCTTCGTTTTAATTTATCGCGAATAAGTTGATTTGACATAAAAAATATTCAATTATTTTTTGAAAAATCCTGCCCATAATAAATGGGTTTCATTTTCTGTATTAGCAGAAGTTATTATGCTTATATGAAAATTCTGAACACATTCAAAATGTTCAAAATGGTTTTGAATTTCCGGAAACAAGCGTATTAAACTTGAATTTAAAGCTATTTGGATTGTATTGTTTTGTATTTGAAATTTTGGATTATGAAACGATGTGAAAATCAAGAATTTATCTAAAAAATTATACATTTGTTGAGCACGTAAATTAGATTGAACGCTATATCCAAAATTATTTATTGAAGTTAAATGAAAATTTTTATTAATAATTCTTTTTTCATGTAAAGAAGCTTTTGTAAAAAGATTTGATTTTTTATTCTTAAGTTTTAAACTCTGCGACCCTAAAGTTTTTTGAGCAACTTTAATAGAAGAAGTTTCTGTTTTATTGACAAATTTTTGCCCACAAATTAACTCTAAAGCTAATTTAGTATTAAGTAAAGAAGATGAGTTTGAACAAGAAGCTAAAACGCGTATTTCGCACAATTTTGGGATTTCTTCAATATTATTATAATTTAATTTTAATAATAGACTTGGACGAAGTATTGAATCATAATAATGAGATAATCGACTATGCATATAGATAAATAATTTGTTTTTTAAAAATAATACAAAGTTTGCAAATTTTGAAAAACTTTGTATTTATTATTTGGAAATTGCAAAAAAAATATTTATTCAACAGTTTTCGAATATGCCTTCAAGTTATTACTTAAGAAAAACTGAAAAAGTAAATAAAAAACATTGTTTTTTCTGCTCTGCTCTGCTTTGCTTTGCTTTGCTTTGCTTTGCTTTGCTTTGAAGAAGATCAAGAAACGTTGTTTGGATCCTTGTTTTTTTATTGAAAATCTTTTAAAAGATTTTCACTCTCTGTATATTTTTTTTATAGTTATTTGGATTAATAGATTGGTTAAAAAATCTCTTTTCTGGAGTTAAGAAGTAAAGTTTTTTTTTTATGAAGAGATAAAATCTCTTTTGCTTTTTTCATAAACTTTGTTTTTTTTGCTTCTTCGATCTTCCAGAAGCCAAAAATTTTGAAAAAAATACTAGATTATAAAAGCGCCGCTTTTCTCCTTTTTCCGTTTTTTTTACCAAACTTTTTTTTTATAAAATAGTTTATAAAAAAACTTAAGACCATTGTACAAATCTACTTTTACAATTTAATTTTTGAGCGGCCAATAAAAAAGCCTGTTTTGCATTTGAATGAGTTACTCCATCAATTTCAAATAAAATTTGACCTTCGGCTATATTCGCGATCCATCCAACTGGATTTCCTTTTCCTTTCCCCATTCTTACTTCGGCAGGTTTTTTTGTAATAGGAATATCAGCAAAAATTTTCACCCATATTTGACCACTTCTTTTTAATTTTCTACTGATAGCCCGTCTGGCTGCTTCTATAGTTTGATAAGAAATACGACTTGTTTCACAAGCCTGTATTCCGTACTTTCCTAAAGAAAGCAAGGTTGCTGATACTAAAGGTTTTTTTTTATTTTGAATATTTTTATGATATTTTCGAAATTTTGTACGTTTTGGATATAACATAAATGAGTTTTTTGAGAATTTTTATTTAACATATGAAATCCAGACTTTAATTCCTAATATTCCATAAGGAGTTAATGCTTTTACAAAGGCATAATCAATTTTATCTGAAAATACATGTAAGGAAGTTTCTGAATATTTTTTACATTCAGTTTTTGCTATCTCAGCGCCATTTAATCTTCCAGAACAAGAAATACGAATTCCTTTTATATATCTATTTTTTTTATAAATTTTTTTGATGTCCATAACTGGACCATCCGCTAATAAAGGACGTAAATTCAGAAATAGAGTCCGACAAATTGTTCGAAAAGACTTTTTTTGTTCTAATTTCCATGCAATTTCTTGTGCTACTAATGAAGCACTTTGAAATAAATTAGAAATATTAATAGGATTTATTTTCACTAAATTATTTGTTTGAAAAGAAAGTGTGTTTTTTATATTAGAAAAAAAGTAATGACGACTTTTTTTTAAAATTTGATTATTATCTTTGAAAAAAAAATTTGTTTTTTTTTTATTAATTAAATTTTCAAATTTTTTACTAGACGTTAAATTATTTGTAGTAAATAATGGAAAACATGATTTTTTTTTATCATTAAATAACTTTATGTCTAGTGTATTTGTTTTAAGCATAAAAAAATAATGCATGCAATAATAATTAAAAAAAAATTTTTTAAGAATTTTCTTTTCTGAAAAGGTATTGAAAATTTGCCCTAATTTATTATTTTTTACAATTATTAAAAACCAATCGCTTTTTAATAAATTCTCAAATAATTTTAATTTATTTGCAAATTTTAAATAAATAGAATTTTCTGCTTTTGCAGGTTTATCCATGAGTTTAATAATAGAGCTATTATTTATTTGAATTTTGTCTAAAGAATCTAAATAATTCCATTCAGAAATTTTATTGGCACCCTTTGAGTTTTGAAGAATATATTTTTTTTCTGCAGATTTTTGAATAAAAACATCTTTAAAAAAAGTGAAAGATTTTGGTGTAAAACCATAAGTTTTCAAAAGAATAAATATTGGATAAAATAACCCATAATAATAAGTTTTATCTAAAGTATTATTCAAAACTGTAGAAAAGGAGCTTTTATTCAAAGCGTCAAGATTAGATGATAAATTCAAACAATTCATATTTAAATCGATGGTTTTTCCGGGAATATTTTTATTCAAAGATATAATATCTGTTTGAAACATAAATTCAGGTTTTTTATTCAATGTATTTTTTTTCAAATTTTTTGAAATATTAGTTAAAGTTTGATTTATGTTAAAATTATTTTGAATCTTTTTTTCCGCAGATAATTCATTTTTTTTTTTTAATGTTTTTTTTAATTTGAAATCTTTTAAACAAAATAAATGAGCAGTACTTTTTTTTGGTAAATGATATATGATACATTTTTGCATTTGAAATCCATTTTTAGACCCAACTTTATCTGTAATAGATTTTAAATAATTTTGAAAATTGAAATCTAAAAAAAGAAGAGATGAGTAATAATAATCGCTAAACCAGCTAGAATCGGAAGTTCTATTAAATTTCAATCTAACAGCAATGGGGTTTATTTTTTGTGACATATTTTTTCAAACTATTTATTTTTATTTTGTTTTTTCTTCAAAGCAGACAATCTGCAGCGTTTTTTTTCTGCTTTGAAGAAAACAAGCAGCGAAACATTGTTTCTGTAAAGCATTGCACTCTTCGATGAAAAAACGCTGCTGATTTTTTTCTCTGGCGTTTTTGCAGATATCTGCAGCAAAAGCAGTGCTTTGCAGACTAAGAAACTCTGTTTTTTCTCTGCAGATCCGACCCACTTTTTTTTTGAGATAACAAATTAGTTTTTGACTTTTTTCTTGTTTTTGAAAATTCTCCGAATTTATGCCCTACCATATCTTCAGTTATCTTTAAACTAATAAAATTTTTACCATTATATACTTGTGCTATAAAATCTATAAATTGAGGTAAAATACATGATCTACGTGACCATATTTTTAATTTTATTGGTTCAGATAACTTTTCTTTATCATAAAACATAGTTTCTTGTTTTTTAGGTTTTTCTATAAGAGATGAAATCTCAATAGAACTGGAAACGTTTTCTTTTTTAGAAAGATATAATTTATCAAGAGACTTTGTTTTTTTATTTTTTTCTGCAGATTTTGAAACTAATTTCAATATACTGGAATCCACAAAAGGACCTTTCCATACAGAACGTGTCATTTTTTATGTGTTTTTTTTTTTGAATAAACTGTTTTAAAACCACCTTTTGTCGGTTTTCCCCAAGGTGATACAGAAGGTCTCCCTCCTTTAGTTCGTCCCTCACCACCTCCGTGTGGGTGATCAATAGGATTCATAGCAACTCCACGGACAGTTGGTTTTTTTCCTAACCAACGGTTTTGGCCAGCTTTTGTTAAATTAGTTGTATTATGAATTTGATTTGATATTATGCCTAAAGTAGCGCGACATGATGGGTTTATTACTTTATTTACACCAGAAGGTAAACGAATTATACATTCTAATTTGCGATAAGGTGATATTTTTTTAGAAAGAAGTTGCGCCGAAGTTCCAGCTGACCGAACTAACTGACCTCCTTTTCCTGGATAAATTTCAATATTATGAATAAAGCTACCCTCAGGAATTTGTCCAATAGGTGCACTATTTCCTATTTTTTTGTAATTTAATGCAAAATTGAAATCTGAATCAGTTTTTTGGAATATCGATTGAACTTTTGGAAATTTACTATTATCTAAATTTAATATAATATCTCCTGATTTTATTTCATCACTTGCTAAAATATAACTAAAAAATAAAGATGATTTTTTAGTTATGGTAGATAAGTCAGAAATGGAATGTTGCCAACGAACTAAAGCGATTTTACAAGAACGATTGGGATCATACTCAATCCTTTCGATAATTCCTTTATAAAAACAATTCCGAATAAAATCAATTTTTCTATGTAATCTTTTAGAACCCCCTCCTCGATGAAATATAGTAATAGATCCTGTAGAATTTCGACCAGATGTTTTTTTTCTTTTTCCAAAACTTAATTTTTTTAAAAGGAATGTTTTGGCGAAAATTGGATTTTTTTTAATAGAACATTTTTTTAAAGAAGAAAAAGATTTTATTTCTTCAGTACACTCACTTTTCAATTTTTTTAAATAAAAATTGTTCATAAATATATAATTTTTTTTATCTAATGAAAGCAAAACAACTTATAAATTTTTTTACGACTAGTTTTTTGGAATGCTATTAACAATACTTTTTATTTAAGCTTCATTTTATCGTGGAAGTTGTCTAAATTTTTGCTATTTAATTGAATTTTTTTATTACTGTTAAGAAAAAATTTTTTCAAACCAGGATCGAAGATAAAAAACAAAGTGTCAAAGCAAAAAATTTTTTTCATTTGGTATAAATAAAACAAAAAAGAAAGTTTATTTTTTGTTTCATTTAAATTATGCTTAAGCACTAATTTTGAAAAAAAAACAAAGTTTTTTCATTGCATAAAAAAAACTTTTTTAGTTTCTTTCAAGACAGTGTTATTTTGAGATATTTTTTTGCTTTATTTCTTAACAGAGTGAACTAAAAGAAAAAAATTTCATTATAACAGCTATACAACAAGCAAAGATCTGCAGCGCTGCCGTTTTGTGCGCTGCAGATCTTCTAACAGACAAATAAGTTACTTATTAAACAACTTAATTTTATAACAAATTAAAAATTTTTTAGTTTTCTATAAATGATGTATTTTTATTATAATAAATTAATTTTATAGTAAAATTTTTAAAAATAGAAAATAAATTAGAAAATGTTTATTGTCAATTTATATAATTATAAGTGAAAATTTTATTACTTATAATTATATGGTTGATTTTAATAAAAAACGTGTTTTATAACTTAAAGTTATTTTCATTTGAACCCCTGTAATGTTATGAAATTTTAAATTAAATAATTTTTTTCGTAAATTTTTTTCACCAGTCTTTATTATTTGTAATTGTTTATATGTAATCATTTCAAATTGTTCTCTAGATTTTTTATCTATGTGAGGTGAACGTAAAACAGTATATAATACTTTTTTTTTAGGTAAGCGAATAAAATGATTTTTTGACATAAATTGCTTTTGCAAAGGCAATTTAAAAGTGGAAGACAAAGTATTGTCAACAAACTCTTCTGCAGTGTTTTTTAACTTTGTTTCTTGAGTTGAATAAATAAAATTTTCCAAACTTTCTTTTTTATTATTTTTTTCTAAAAATAACTTTTGATAAATAGGTTCAAAAGATTTTATTAAAATAGATATTTGCAGTTTCATGTTATTTTTATTTAAATTTAGAAAATAATTCAAAGTAGTGCAAAAGCGGAAGCACTACAGCAAAAAATTTTTTATTTTAGTTTTTTTTTATTATTTATTGAAAGAAAGACCTAAGCTATCCAACTTTTTAAGTTTTTTAATTAAAGAAAAAAAAAGCATGTTCGGCTTTTATTATTTATGGTAGATTTTTTAAAACAATGTTTTTTTCAATAGAAAATAAATTATAAAGGCCGCTGGAATAAAAATATAGAATTTTTTTTATAATATATTAAAAAATTCTATAATTTAAAAATAAAAGAAGAAATTTTATAGTAAGCTAAATTTTACAATGTATAAAAAATAAAGTGGATCGAAGATAAGAAACAAAGTTTCTTGAAAAATTTCTATTTTTTGGAGAAACAAAGTCTCTCAGCTATGAACCTTGCTTTTTAATATAAAAAAATCTCAATAAAAAATAGATCGAAGAAGCAGAAAAAACTTTGTTTTTTCATCGAATCTGCAGAAAAGAAACAAAGTTTCTTGAAACCTATTCAAAATATAATAATTCCTTTGCTTTTTCTGCTTTTTTTTTCAATTATTAAATAATACTTTGTGGGTAGCCAATTATGGCTACCCACAAAAAAAATTTTTTGCTTTTGGGATTTTTGCCAAGTTATCGATCTACTTCTCCAAATACAATATCTTGTGTTCCAATAATTGTCACAACGTCAGCGAGCATATGGTGTTTAGACATAAAATCTAATCCTTGTAAATGAGCAAAACCAGGAGCTCTAATTTTACAACGATATGGACGATTTGTACCATTACTTATTAAAAAAACACCAAATTCTCCCTTAGGAGCTTCAACCGCAGTATAAGTTGAAGAAGCTGGTACAGTAATACCTTCAGTATATAGTTTGAAATGGTGTATTAAAGATTCCATAGATTGTTTCATTTGAGACCTTGAGGGTGCACATAATTTGCGATCATCTGCTTTTATTAAACCTTCTGGCATAGCATTTAAACATTGTATTATAATACGAATACTTTGTCGCATTTCTTCAATGCGAATACAATAACGATCATAACAATCTCCTCTTGTTCCCACTGGTACATCAAAATCTATTTTATCGTAAACGTCATAAGGTGCCGTTTTTCTTAAATCCCACGGAATACCGGAACCTCGTAACATAACTCCAGTAAAACCCCAATCACAAGCTTCTTGTGCTGTTACTGTCCCAATATCAACTAATCTTTGTTTCCAAATACGATTATTAGTTAACATTTCTTCTAATTCATCAATACGAGAACTAAATTGTTGACAAAAACGAAAAATATCTTCACTTAATCCTAAAGGAAGATCTTGCGCAACTCCTCCTGGTCTTATATAATTTGCATGCATTCTTGCACCGGAAACTCTTTCATAAAATTCAAAAAGCTTTTCACGTTCTTCAAAAGCCCATAAAAAAGGAGTTAAGGCGCCAACATCCATAGCATGAGTAGTTAAAGCTAATAAGTGATTTAAAATTCGAGTAATTTCACAAAATAATACTCGAATATATTGAGCACGTAAAGGTACTTCACAATTACATAATTTTTCAACAGCTAAAGAGAAAGCATGTTCTTGTGCCATCATAGATACATAATCTAAACGATCAAAGTATGGTAAGGCTTGAAGATAAGTTTTATACTCAATTAATTTTTCAGTTCCTCTATGTAATAATCCAATATGGGGTTCTGCTCGTTCTATAACCTCTCCGTTCATTTCTAGAACTAATCGTAAAACACCATGGGCTGCCGGGTGTTGGGGGCCAAAATTAAAAGTAAAATTTTTAATTTGTTTTGTTTTAGCCATATTATTTTTTTCTATTTTTTTAGTAAAAGATTTTTTTAATAAAGTATAATGTTAAACAAAGCAAAGCAAAGCAAAGCAGGGTCGCATCTGCAGACAAGAAAATCTGCAGCGCTGCTTTGCTAAAAGCAGGGCAGCGATGCTTTTAGCTGCAGATCTTCTTTTGCTTCTGAAAAATTATCTTTATATTTTTATTTTGTTTAGTAATCAAAGAAGCAAAAAAATATTATAATATTTTTTTTGCTATAACAAATTATATAATGTAAATATTATACAAAAAACATAGTTATAATTTTTATCTATAATTTTGATAATAAAACTTTCAAGAAATTTTTTTGCTTTGCTTTGCTTTGCTTTATTAGTTATTTTTATTATTATACTTTAAATAAACAAAGTTTTTTCTACTTATTTGCAAAACTTTGCTATAGAAATAAAAAATTAAAAACAGAGAAAATATAGTATTATTCTCTGCTTTTAATGTATCCAAGCAGAAAAAGAAAACTTATTATTGGACTAAATAAATCTCTTATAAATATTTTTTATTTGAAAAAGCAAAACTTAGTATTTTTTTTTTCTGTATATTTTTTTCAAAGCCTATGACCGGACTTGAACCGGAGACCTTTCCCTTACCAAGGGAATGCTCTACCGACTGAGCTACATCGGCTAAAACTAATGTATTGTGAAAATAATAAGTATTACTATTTTACTCATAAAAAAAAAGTATTACTGGCAAAGCAAAAAGCAAAAATTCTGTTTCTATTTTATTGTTTTGAAGAAACTCCGTTTCTGCTTTGATGAAGAAGACCTTGCTTTTATAATATTTTCTGGAAAAAAACATTGGAGACGAACGGACTTGAACCGATAACTTCATGCATGCAAAGCATATGCTCTACCAATTGAACTACGTCCCCTAAAAAAAGTGAATAATAAAGTAAAAAAAAAGCAAAAAAAAATTTATATTAATAACAAATTATTTTGACAAAATAAAGCAGGATCCAAGATAAGAAACAAAGTTTCTTGAAATATCAAAAAACTTCTTTTATTTTGTGAAGTTTTTTTTTATTCAAAAATAAAAAAATAATTATTTCTTTTGAATTAAGGAACTTAATTCTCTCAAATTAGATTTATCATATAAATTATATATATTAAAAAGAATATATTTACTCGACACAAAAAAAATGAAAAAAAGAAAAAAAACATTGTACGTTTTTTATACTAAATAAAAAAATGTACATACGAAGGCAACTTCTTTATTATACCATAAGCAAAGCAGAATAAAAAAGAAAATAAATATTTTCAAGAAACAAAGTTTCTTTTTTTCGATAAAAAAAACGCTGTAGATTTTCTTGTCTGCAGATGCGACCCTGCTTTACTTGTTCGTTTTTTTTTGATAAATTGTATATTTTCTACGGTAGTTTTTTTGATCCAATTAGTATTATTATACCGTAGAAAATATATAAAAAATAAAAAAATCAAAATGAAATCTTAATATGTTCAAACTACGTGAAAAAGCAGAACTGAAAGATTTAGTCAAAGAGACATAGTCTCTTTGACTAAATCTTTCAGTTCTTATTAAAAGACTATGTCTTTCATTTCAGTACATGCTTTTTCTGCTTTTTTAAAAAAATTTTGAATTTTTTTTTACTGATTTTAACAAAGTTATACTCTGTTGAACTAATTTTGTTTGGTGTGTACGTAATTTTGTTTTTGTTCGAAATTCACCATAAACAATTTCTCGAAAACATTGAACTATTTTTTTTTGAAAATTTAAACGAGATATTTCTTGAAGAGATACTAAACTATTTAATCTTTGTTCTAAAGAATTAAAAAGGGTAGATTGAACTGTTTGTTGTGATCTAGGTGCATAATTTTGTACCATATCGTAAATACACGATTCTCCAATCATTTGTGTACTCAAACGTAAACTTGTACTACGTAATTCATGTTGTTTTAAGCAAGAATTGAAAAAATCCTCTTGACAACTTATATATTGTTGTAAATCTAATAATATATTAGCTTGTCTTTCATCAAAACTAGCTTTAATGGCATCACCAAAAGTTTTTTTAGTAAATAAAACAAATCCAATAAAACTTAAAGCTACGATAATTTCTTCATTAAAAATAATAATATTTTTTGAACTAAAAACACTAAAGATTAATATAGCTATAATAATAAATTCGCGCATTCTAATTTTTCTTTTTTTTTTGTACTCTATTAGATCCTTTCAAAAGACTTTTTTTGAATTTTTTCAAAAAAAATTTGGTTAATATTTAAGTTAGTTTGAGTCGTATATACTATATTTCTATTTTTTGTTAAAGGACTTATATTATTTAATGCATAATATTTTATAATTTGAGAAATAGTTATTTCTCCAAGAGAGCGAACATAAGATTTATTCATAAGTCCTAATTGAGATATATTTAAGTTAGAAATTATTTCGTGACACCATTTTGATGCAGAAGAACTACTTGAATATAAATAAGAAATACTATTATGAAAACATTCTTTCAGTACATCATCAAAAGAATTGAAAAAACCATTAGATACACTTTGTTTATCAGAAGAGATTTTTGACAAATCGATATTTTCTTTAGAAGAAGTCAAGTATGCTCTTAATTTCAGAATTCTACTAACTTTAGGAAGTCCATCATTATATAATAATATGTAAAATGTCATATAAAAAACACATAACCACACAAACTGTGTAAGATAAGTAAATTGATCTAATTGAGGCATTTTTTTTGTTTATTTGCTAATTTTTTTGCAGATATTCTCAAAGCAGAGAAAATCTGCAGGCATCTGTATCTGTAGAAAAAAATATTTTTTTCTACAGATATACTATAAAAAAAATTGAACCATTAAAAACAATTAATTCAAAAAAAGCAAAAAATTATCTAATAATTAAAGAAGCAAAAAAAAAACCATAACAAAAAAGTTTTTCGCAGTTTTTTGAATATTAATTCAATTTTTAATGTTTTTTGCCATTTTTTTGCAAAAAAAACTACGATTCAGTTGTGAAAGTTTTTTAATATTCGTTATCAAATTCATTTATATATTCTTTGACAACAATATTTCCAATTTTAGGATTCATATTAAGAATGGCAAACTTTGAAAATTTACCACAAAATATTTTTATATCTTTGCAAAGACTTTTAGGAAGAAAAGCTATATGACCAGCAATAGCAACTGCGTAACCTCCTCGAACCGAATTGAAAATAAAACCATTAACACAATTTTTTTTTTTTAATCTCCAAACTTTATGAAAAAGTTCGGACCAAACGTTATAACGTCTAGATATTTTTTGCAAATTTTTAGGGTAAAGTAATAAAGGTTCTCCATACATTTCTAGATTTTCCAGACGAAAATTACAAAAAAAAGTGTTTTGTTTTTTTGTTATTCGATTTTGATAAATAAACGTATCTAGCTCACTTTTCAAACAAATAATAGAAGTTTTTAAACCAGTATCAATAGTCATAAGATCTTTGTTTATTGAATAAGCTATCGAACATTGTAACACATTTCCTTTTAATTGATTTAAACTTGAATTAGATTTGGAAAATAATTGTTGAAAACTCATAAATTGATTATTTTTCATTTTGTGCTTTGCTGCTTGCAAGAAGGCTAAGTAACATAATAGGGAATGTATTAGATTGCAAATCTTAGAATGATGGTTCAAATCCGTCCTTAGCCTTATTAAATAAACAAAATGTGAGAACAAATTAAATTTATTTAATCAAATATACTTACTCCGTATTGAAGAAATGTGTTTGTAAGTATATATTTTTTTAGATTGTTTTTTTGAAAAAAAACATTAAAGTAATATTTTTTAATCAGAAATTTCGTTCATTTTCTGAATAAATAATGTTTGTTTAGAGGTGGACTTGAACCACCGACACAAGGATTTTCAGTCCTTTGCTCTAACCAACTGAGCTATCCAAACAAAAAAAAATTTCAATATTATGTTTCGATATAAATTATTAATTTTTCAAAAATTATTAAACTCAAAAGCACATTTAGGTTCAAAAAACCCTTGTTCAAATACACAATATTTTATTTATGGTTTTCGTAATACTATTCCTATTATTAATTTAGAAGAAACCTTAATTTGTTTACGAAGAGCTTGTAATATAATTGATTTAATTATTCAGTCAAAAGGTCACTTATTATTTGTTTCTTCAAGCGCACCGGAGTACAGTAAAATTATAAAAGAAACAGCTTTCAAAACAAATCAAAGTTTTTTATTAAATAAATGGACTGGAGGTTTTTTAACTAATTGGAAACATATGCACAATGTATATGAACATTTTCAAAAATTTCAACAAAAAAAAAACTTTTCAATTTTTATTAGTGAAAAAAATCAATCACATTATAATTTTTTAAAACCCGATTGTATTATAATTTTTAACGTAAACCAAAATTATATTGCCATAAATGAAGCGAATTTATTAAAAATTCCAATTATTGCACTAGTTGATTCGAATGTTCCCGTAGAAATACATAAATTAATTACTTACCCAATACCAGCAAACGATAAATCCGTACAATTAATTTATTTAATTTGTAATTGTTTTTTGAAAACTATTCTTCAAAGACAAAGAGATAATATAAAAAAATTCCAAATAAAAAAAAATCATAAGAAAGTTTTTGCAGTTTTTTTGAAAAAAGATTTCTATTTTTCTGAGATTTATATAGATTTGTAAAAAATAAAAGAAACAGAAAAAAGCTTTGTTTTTTAATCGAAGAAAAGAAACTCCGTTTTTTCAAAATAAAATCTTTTCATGAAAAGATTTTATTTTGAAAAAGCAAGACCGAGTCTCTTTTCTTTAGAGACTTTTTGAAGAGACAAAGTCTCTTCAAAAATTTTGTTTTTGATTCCATTTCAAAATAAAATTTTTCAAAAAAAAATCTTTGACTTTCTGAAGAAACGCTGCCCTGCTTTGAGCAAAGCAGCGCTGCAGTGCTGCAGTGCTTTTTTTCTCTATTTTTTATAGCTTCATAAAATTTTTAAGACTTATACATAAAATCATATATACAAAAATTATTATAGTATTAACTAAATGAAAAAAATGTTACTGAAGCTCTGCTATTATGAAATAAAACTAAAATTTTACACTATAATTACTACTTTTTCCCTATATTTTTTATACACTTTAATGATACCATTATTTATTGGATTTTGGCCAGAATTACTTTATCAATTTCACCTAGGAGTTATATGGACATCCCTATTGTTTTCTTTTCTTCCAGAAAGATTTTTTCAAACTGATTTAGATGATGGTACCATGGAGTTATATTTTTTAAGTAATTTCAATGTAAAGTTAATATTATATACTAAATTAATTGGTTATTGGATTTTAAAAATATCTTGTATTTTATTTAGTTATCCAATACTAGCTTTATTTTACCATTTTAAAATAAACGTAGATATTTTTATTACATTAATGATAGGAAGTTTTTTATTTCTATTAATATCAAACATTTATTCTTGTTTCACTTTATCCGTAAACTCTCATGATTGGAACAGTATTCAATATCTAACCACACTTCCAGCTCTTTTACCATTAATATTATTTTGCAGTTATTTACAATATGAAAAAGTGAATTTTCTTTTTTTAATTGGTTATTTAATATTATATATGATAATTTATTCTGTTATTGTTTCTATATCATTAAAAAATATTTTAAAACAATAATCTAAAAAGTTATAAAAAAACGATAAAAAAAACATTGTTTCTCTGCAGTGCTTTTGAAGCAAGCAGCGAAACGCTGCCCTGCTTTTAGCTGCAGATTTTCTTGTCTGCTTTGAGGCATCAAAGCAGAAACCGAGTTTCTTCAAAGCAATAAAATAGAAAAAAATCTGCAGCTAAAAACAGCAGTGTTTTTTTTCATCGCAGAATGCAAAAGAAGAAACGCTGCAGATTTTCAAAAGCAGAAAAAATAAAGTAATAATCTTTCTTTTACCGAAAATTCAAATGCAATTTTTCTCTAAATCTGCTAAAAAAATTTGTTTTTGACACTTTTTTTAGTTTTTATTTTGTTTTTATTATTGTTTAATAAGAGTTTAAAATAAATTTTCGTAATTCAATACACAAAATTAATAAAAAAATTAACAACAAACTAAAAAACATGCATAAAATTGGCAATAACATAGAAATATGAATTGAACTACCAAATTGAGTAATGCTTGAAGGTTGGTGTAAGGTATTCCACCAATTAACAGAAAATTTTATAATAGGTATATTAATTAATCCTATACAAATAAATAAAGATGCTATTTCTGCAGAGAATGTATAAAAACGTAAAGCTCCTAAATATATAAAAAATAAAATTAAAACAGATGTTAAGCGAGCGTCCCATACCCAAAAAGTACCCCACATAGGTTTTCCCCAAAAACTACCTGTAATTAATGTTAAAAAAGTAAATAATGCCCCTAACTTACAAATTATTTTTGCAGATATACTAAAAATAGGATGTTTGTTGATTAAAAAAAGAAAACTAAGAATAGAACTACAAATATAAAGAAAAACACTCATCCATGCAACAGGAACGTGTAAAAAAATAATCCTATAGTTTTCGCCTTGTTGAAAATCACAAGGTGCTACAAAAACACATAAATACAAAGTAATAGTTAGTAAAAAGTACATTATTGTAAATAATAAATATGAATAACGGAAAGAAAACACCATGAAAAAAAATGGACGGAATATTTCAAAATGCATAAATAATTATTTTTTTCAATTTTATAGAAACTAATTGAAAACAAGTTTTGCTTTTACAACGCTTTATATAAATACTTAAATTATAAGAAAAAAAAACGTTTTCAAATAAATTGAAAAAAAATTGTAAAAACAGAAAAGACTACATCTTTTTAAAAACTTTTTAAGTTTTTTTATTAAATTAATAAATTTTGTTTCTTCTGCTTCTTTGATTAAAAAACTTTGCTTTTTTTCTGCATATGAAAAAAAGCAAAAAAACGCAGCAGATTTTCTCTACGACTAAGAAACACTGCAGATTTTCTGCTTTAGTCGGCAGTGCTTTGAAGACAAGCAGCGAAACTCTGTTTCTTGTCTGCAGATACAACCCTCTTTTATTTTTTGTGCCACGCTTTCAATAAAGAATTTTATTGTCAAAATATTCTAAAAAATTTTTCAATATCTTCAATGAAAATTTATTTTGAAAAAAATTTTAATATAATTAATTAAAAAAAAAATATCTTCAATATATGTATACAGAAATTAGTCACTATTTTTTATTATTTACTATTTTTACTTTTTTTTTATTAATTTTTCAAAATAAAATAACTTTTTTTTGTTATTTTCAAGAAAGATCGAATTTGTACGAAATATCTTTTTTTTTTATAATACTAACAAATTGTTTTTTTAGTCTTATCAATAGTTATACTCATTCTGATTATTCTATTTGTAATATTTTAATGAATTCTAATATAGATACACCCTTATTTTATAAAATATCGGCAACTTGGTCAAATCATGAAGGAAGTCTTTTGCTTTGGAGTTGGCTTTTAAGTTTTTATGTATTTTTATTTTGTTTACAAAATAAAAATAATTATTTTTTTAATGTCGCTTTACAACAAAGTTCATTAACGTGGGAAGCTAAAAAATATCAAAACATCAATATGACAGATTTTGAAATTTACCCATTAAAAAAAAAACATAAAGTTTTTTTGCATTTACGAATTTCTAATATATTAAAAAAAACGCTGCTTTGCTTATTATCGCAACCATACCCTAATCAGCCTCAATCAAACCTTTTTCCAAAAATTATAACATTTCTCTGCTTTTATAAAAAAATTTTTTTTTTTGAATCTTTTAAAATATTGAATTTTATAACATTATTTTTTTTTTGTTTTTTATTGTATACGTCAAATCCTTTTCTTAAATTAAGTTTTTTTTCTATTAACTCATTATCTGAATTAAATCCTGTATTGCAAGACCCTGTATTAGCAATACATCCTCCTTGTATTTATGCAGGATATGTAGCAAGTGCAATAGGATTTAGTTTATGCTTATATAAGCTGCCTAATTATATAAATAAAAACAATACATTCAAAATTAACCTAACTTTAGAAAAACCTTTAAAAAATTTTTCGCTGCAAATTTTCAAACATGGATTATACAAAACATATGCAATATATTTTCATTTTATCCCAAATATTTTTATACAACTTCGAATTTGGATTTTAATCTGTTGGGTTAGTTTAACAGTAGGTATACTACTCGGAAGTTGGTGGGCGTACCACGAACTCGGTTGGGGTGGTTGGTGGTTTTGGGACCCTGTAGAAAATGCTTCTTTAATGCCTTGGCTTTTAGCCACAGCATCTATTCATTCAATAATTCAAAAAAAATTCAAATCTTGGACTTTAAGTTTAACTATGTGTACTTTTTTATTAAGTATTTTAGGAACTTTTTTTGTTCGTTCAGGATTATTAGCTTCCGTTCACAGTTTTGCTAGCGATTCTACCAAAGGTGTAGCTATACTAAATTTTTTTGTTTTTTCAGTATTTATTACAATTTTAAGGTGTATACAAATTCAACACTATAACCTCCAGACATCTAAACAAATAAAAAAAACTTTCTTAGAACAATTAATATATTTACAAAATCTATTTTTTATTCTTATTTGTTTAATTATATTATCAGGAACAGTAGCCCCTACTTTATTTCAATGGACTATTCATCGAGATATATCTATAGGACAAAAATTTTATAATGAAACACTTATACCATTTTTTACTAGTCTTTTTGTACTATTAATTTATTGGCATTATTTTCAATTTTCCCCGCAGGTTAAAAATGTATCTCAAAATAAAACAAAAAAACAGAAATCACTAATAAAAAAAAACTTTTTATTTTTTGAGTTTTTTTATTCTTTGCAGAGTCGATCTTATCTTTTTTTATTATTTATAATACATTTTTTTTTATTTTATTTTTTTTTTCAATTTTCAATTTTAAATTCATTATACATTACTTTATGCATTTATTTAGTAAGTTTTCTTATAAAAAATGGGAACATTTTCAAAATAATACATTCTTTTTTACAACCACTTATAGTTTATAGACAAATCGAAGATAATAAAAAAATATATAACAAGACAAAATTTTTTTATTCAGTTCCTTCGTTTTTCTGTAAATATATTCCTACAAAAAATTTAAAAAAAAAATTTTTTTTCAATTTATTTATTCCTTCCAATATTAGTCATATTGGTCTTGTTTTATTTTTAATTGGAATTATTTTATCAAATAGATTTAAATTTCAATTAACCCAGCTAATGCATTCTGGTTCAGAAATTTGTTTAGGAAACAAAAATTTTTGTTGTTTAAGAAGTATTGATCAAGGATTTGGTCCTAATTATCAATCAATATCAGCAAATTTTTTAATTTACGAAGATCAAAGAAATAAAAAAAATGTGAAATTTTTTAATGAAAAAAAATCTTTGAATAAAAGCTTAGAAACACAGTTTTTTGAACAGACTTTAATTAAAGAAAAACAAACTAAACAAGATTTTTTTGATACTTTTTATCCTAATTCTATCCGATACATTGATTTGAAAATTAACCAATCTTTTCATTCTGATTATAGTATAAAAAAAATATTTTGTATATTTCCTGAAAAAAGATTTTATTTAACAAATCAAGAATTATCAACAAGTAAAGTGGCCATTTACACAAATTTATTTAGTGATTTTTATAGTTTAATTGGAAGTGGAAGTATTGAAAATGGGTGGTATACTTCTATAATGAAATTGCCTTTTATTTTTTGTATATGGCTTGGATTTTTTTTTGGTACAATAGGTGGATTAAATAGTTTAAAAAAATCAACTAAAAAAAAAAAGTTAAACTGGCTATAATATCATATAAAAAATAAATAAAAAAACAAGATCTGCTTCAAAGCATCAAAGCAGAAACGAGGTTTCTTCAAAGCAATAAAATAGAAAAAAATCTGAAGCTAAAAGCAGCAGTGCTTTTTTTCATCGAAAAATGCTTAGAAAATCTGCTGCGCTGCTTTGCTAAAAGCAGCGCAGCTAAAAGCATCGCTGCAGATCTTCTTCTTCAAAGCAGAAAAGAAACTTTGTGTCTGCTTTTGCAAGAAATTTCAAAAATATCTTCATCGAAAAAAAGAAATTTTCTTTTTTTCTTAATCAAAGTTCATAGTAAAAAATATAGTCATAAGCAAAACAAAAAAATAATCCAAATTTTTTAAATAAAGTATCAATACTGGAGTAAAAGGGTTCGAACCTTTGAATGTCGATATCAAAAACCGATGCCTTACCACTTGGCTATACTCCAAAAAAAATTATTTTAATAAAAAATAAATAGCAAAAAAATTAGAAAAATTTCAAAACTTTTCTATAAAACAGACACTTAGTTTTGAAAAAACAAAACAGAATAGTGTCTGCTTTTAGAGTTTAGATATATTTTTTCTATTTAAAAAAAGGACAAAAAAGAAAAAAAGTTATTATCAAAAAAAGCAGGGTCTTCAAAGCACTGCCGACCAAAGCAAATACGCTGCAGATTTTCTTACTCGCAGAGTTTATATTATTTTTATTTTCTTTTTATGCTTTGAAAAAAAAACTTTCAAGAAACACTGCAGTGTTTTTTTCTCCTGGTTTTAACAAAGTTTTTATATCAAATAAAAAAAGCATTGATAGGGGAGACAAAGTCTCCCTGTCATTCACTAAAGAACTAAATTATAAATAGTTCTTTAAACAAAGTTTTTTTTTCCAAAACAATAAAATCTATCAAAAACACAAAATTTCTGAAAAAAAAAAATTCAACATAGATATTTTTATGAAGAAAATCTGCAAAAAAAAAAACAAAAAAAGCATTCTATCTTGAATCTAAAATGAAAAAACTTTATAAAAAACTTTGTATCTTAACAAAGTCTCTTTTATTTTAATATAATAAAAAATTCAAGAAAAAAACTTTACTTTGTTTTTTATACAAATACGATCAAAAGATTTTTTCTCTTCTACTTTTTTTATAAACTTTGTTTTTTCTTTTGCGAAGCAGAAGAAATTTTTTCAAGAAACTTTGTTTCTTTTCTGTGATTAAAAAACATTGTTTTTTTTATTTTATAGCCTGCCTTTTTTTTTCATAAAAAAAAAATTAAATTTTAGTAGATATTAACTTAGTTTCTAAATATCCAAGAATTGGTAAAATTGCGAAATAAACAAAAAAACCAAGAGAAGCTATTTGACCAATAGTAACATAAGGCGCTTCCACCGGCTGGCTTCCAATCCAACCTAATAATAAACAATCTGCTACAAGTAACCAAAATAATTTTTTGTGAATTGGGCGAAAAGAAGAACTTCGTACATAAGATGTATTAATAAAAGGTAAAGCAAATAAGCATATAAATACAGCAGCAATAGCTAAAACTCCTCCTAATTTATTAGGAATACTTCGTAATATTGCATATACTGGTAAAAAATACCACTCTGGCACTATATGAGCAGGAGTAGACATAGGGTTCGCCGGTATATAATTGTCGGGATGACCCAATAAATTAGGCGCATAAAATATAAAAATTGAAAAAAAGATTGCAAATGCAACCCAACCTACTAAATCTTTTACGTAAAAATAAGGATAAAAGGATATTTTATCTACTGATGAATTAATTCCTAAGGGGTTATTTGACCCATATTGATGCAGTGCTATAATATGAAGAAGACTCATAGCAGCTATTACAAATGGAAGTAAATAATGAAGACTAAAAAATCGATTTAGTGTAGCATTATCAACTGAAAAACCACCCCATAACCAAGTAACAATACTATCCCCTACTATAGGTATAGCGCTAGCTAAACTCGTAATCACGGTAGCACCCCAAAAACTCATTTGTCCCCAAGGTAATACGTACCCTATAAAAGCAGTCACTATCATTAATAATAATATAACAACACCCATACACCAAACTAATTCTCTAGGGCTCGCATAACTTCCATAATATAACCCACGAAAAATATGAAGATAAACTACTATAAAAAACATACTTGCACCATTTGCATGCATATAACGAAGTAACCAACCTCCACACACATCTCTCATTATATGTTCTACACTATTAAAAGCTAAATCTACATGAGGTGTATAATGCATTGCTAAAAAAATACCAGTAATTATTTGGATAACTAAACAAAGCCCTGCAGTTGAACCAAAACCCCACCAATAACTTAAATTACTAGGCGTAGGGTAATCAATTATATGATCAGTTAAAGTTTTAAAGAGAGGTTGCTTTAAAATTGAAAGTCGTCTTGTCATTTTATATTTTTTATTTTTTTAAATGAATCAAATAGAGCATAGAGAAACATACCCGACATAACTAAAAAATAATAAAAAAAATTTGTCTTAAGAAAAACAAACTTAAATATTATATACTTAGAAAATATACATAAATCAAAAAAATATTAAGTTTATGAAAAAAATAGAAGAGTAAAAACTTTTCAAATCATTTTGCTGCAGATTTGAGACTCTGTTTTGAAAGAGACTAAAAAAGTCTCTTTAGAGACAAAATTTCTTTTTTGCAAACTTTCAAAAGTTTTACGGAAACAAGCAGAGAAATAAATAAAAAAAAATTTTTACAATGTAAATCTGCTTGTTTGTATATATTTGAAAAAAAACTACTTTATGATTAAATTGATTAAACAGGTAACCAATCAAAAGCTACTAAAACTCCCGATACAAAAACTACCCAAGCTAAAGATAAAGGTAAAAAAACTTTCCACCCAAGTCTCATTAGTTGATCATAACGATATCTTGGAAAAGCCGCGCGAACCCATATATAGGTAAATAAAAAAAGAAGTACTTTTATACTAAACCATACTGAACCGGGTATCCAATTTAGAAAACTTATATTAAAAATAGGTAACCACCCCCCCAAAAACAATAAAGTACACAAACTACTCATTAAAATCATATTAGCATATTCCCCTAAAAAAAAAAGTGCAAATCCCATAGCAGAATATTCTACATTATAACCAGCAACTAATTCAGCTTCTGCTTCTGGTAAATCAAATGGAGCTCTATTTGTCTCTGCTAAACATGATATAAAAAACATTATTAATAAAGGAAATAATGGAACAGCATACCAAACTTGTTTTTGCGCTAAAACAATTTCACTAAAATTACAAGAACCTACGCAAATAAGAACCGTTATTATTATTAGACCTATAGAAACTTCATAAGAAACCATTTGTGCCGCTGATCTAAGTGCTCCTAAAAAAGCATATTTTGAATTACTAGACCAGCCTGCAGTAATTACACCATAAACACCTAAAGAAGATATAGCAAATATATAAAGTATACCTACATTTAAATCAGATAATACTATGCCATAGTCAAAAGGAATAACAGCCCAAGCCACTAAACTTAAGGTAAATGTTAATACTGGAGCCATGACAAAAATAAATACATTTGCACTACTAGGTAAAATAGGTTCTTTTATCATTAATTTGAAACCATCCGCAATAGGTTGTAATATCCCAAAAACACCAACTACATTAGGACCTTTTCTACGTTGCATTGAAGCCATAACTTTCCTTTCCGCTAATACTAAAAAAGCCACGGCTAATAACAAAGGAATAATTATTCCTAATATTTTTATTAAAACACAAAAAATGTATTGAATCATTTGTTTTATCAAATTTTTTTTGCTTAGTGTCTTAATTTTTTTATAAAAAAATTAAGAGCATAGATGCTTTTCTTCAAAAGTTTTTTTACGAAATTTTTTTGCTTATAAAAGAGAAGCAAAAAAGAAAAAAATAACGTAGTCAAAATAATTGAATTTCAATTCTACATAAAGAAGCGCAGAAAAAACTCTATAATAATATTTTGGCTTTTTGTTTTTTTTATCTATTTTCTCCTTTTTTGCAGATATTCACTTTCAAAAAACGCTGCAGATTTTCTTATCTTCGATTAAAAAACACTGCATATTTTCTGCTTTTGCACTGTTTATTCGATATGAAAATAATATCTTGAAAAAAATATAATATTGACTAAATAAATTTTCAAAAATGTTCCATATATTAACCAAACTGATTCATTGCTGCAGTGCTGCTTTGCTTTTTCACACTTGTTATATATCTGCTTTTTCAGATAAACCCTTTCATTTATAAAAAAATAAAAAAAACTCAACAAATTTTCTTTCGCGTTGCACAAGCAGAGAAGAGAGACATTGTCTCTCTGCTTGCTATGCACCTCCCCACCAATAAATTGAAACAAATAAAAATAACCAAACTACATCTACAAAATGCCAATACCAAGCAGCGGCTTCAAAACCAAAATGATGTTTTGAAGTAAAATGACCTTGATAAAGTCGAATACAACATATTGTTAAAAAAATAGTTCCTATAATTACATGGAATCCATGAAATCCTGTAGCCATAAAAAAAGTGGAACCATATATGCTGTCAGATATAGTGAAAGGAGCTTCCACGTACTCCATAGCTTGAAAACCAGTAAAAATAACAGCTAATATTACAGTAGCAAGTAATCCATAAATTGCTTGTTCTCTTAATCCAGCTAAAATAGCGTGATGTGCCCAAGTTACAGCAGCACCCGATGATAATAAAATAAGAGTATTTAAAAAAGGAATTTCCCAAGGGTTTAAAACTTCAATACCTTTAGGAGGCCAAACAGCACCAATTTCTACAGTGGGCGCAAGAGAAGAATGAAAAAAAGCCCAAAAAAAAGCTAAAAAAAACATAACCTCAGATACGATAAATAATATCATTCCATAACGTAGTCCTATTTGAACTAAAGAAGTATGGTGACCTTCATATGTTGATTCACGAATAACATCACGCCACCAAGCAAACATTGTATATAAGATTAAAAAAAAACCTAAACTTAAAAGTGTGCCACCTCCAACAAAAGAATGCATGTACATAACACCTCCTAGGGTGCTAGCCAAAGCTCCTAATGACCCAACTAAAGGCCATGGACTTGGATCTACTAAGTGAAAAGGATGCTTTTGAGAAATAGTCATAAATCTATAATAAATTTTATTCCATTTTATTAGATACCCAAGAAACATAATCATCTAACGACACAGCTTCCACTACGATAGGCATAAAAGCATGATTAGTCCCACATATTTCACTACATTGACCGTAATAAACTCCTTCTCTTTTAATGAAAATAGATGTTTGGTTTAAACGACCAGGAACAGCATCACATTTAACACCTAATGATGGTACAGCCCAGCTATGAAGTACGTCAGCAGAAGTTATAATAAAACGTAAATGAGTTTTAGCCGGCACAACTACTCTATTGTCTACTTCTAATAAACGTAATTGTCCTAATTCTAAATCATCTTCTGGAATCATATAACTATCAAAAGCTAGTGATTCTTCATCAGAAGTGCTATAATCAGAATACTCATAAGACCAATACCATTGATGACCAATAGCTTTAATAGTAATAGCAGGATCAACTACTTCATCCATAGAATATAATAAAGCAAATGAAGGAATCGCAATAAACATTAAAATAATACTAGGAATAATAGTCCAAATAATTTCTATTGTAGTTCCATGTACAAATCTTTGTGGAATTGGATTTTTTTTATAATGAAAATGCCAAAGTACTCTAACTAACATCCATAATACAAAAGTAATAATAATTGTTATGAAGAACATAATATCATGATGTAAATCAATAATTCCTTGCATCATTGGAGTAGCCGCGTCTTGAAATCCTAGTTGCCACGGTTCTGCAGCATCACAATAAACAACTTGAAAAAGCGATTTTAATATCATATTGTATTTTTAAGTCTTTTTAATTTGAATAAAACACTCGCGTAAAATATTTTTTACGTGAATATGAAGTTTGAAGTTTTGAACACAAAATAAAATCTAATGAAGAAAACAAAGAATTCAAAAAAATTTAAACTCCCTAGGTTGGATTCGAACCAACGACCCAATAGATAGAATTTTCTATTATATAAATTACTTCTTTGAATAAATCAAAGCAGCGCTGCGGTGCTTTCTTAAAGGTATAAAAATATGTACTGCAGCAGAATTCAATATTTGATTGAAAAAACTAAAAAAAGATAATCTTTAGATAAAATAAAAAAAAGTTATTGAATAATAATTGAAATACTTCATTCCTATTATAAAATAAAAGATAATATTTAATTTATCCATAATTTATACAAATCAAGTAAAAATTTTCTCAAATAAAGTATAGAATAGAAAATTCTTCGAACCGTGCTTGCAAGGTTTCCAAGCACACGGCTCTTTTTAATATATTTTTTTATTGCTGCCCTTCCACTTTTTAATAGTGTACTATGGAAGCTCTGACATCATAGAAAGATGTTCCCAAATTTTATTGATGAAGGCTGCAAATACGGGATAATAATTCCCAAATATAATAAAAATTTTGACAAGTTTTGTTGCGGATAAGAAGCGCCGCCGTTTTTGCAGATATCTGCAGCGCTGCAGTGCTTTTTTTCAACAATTAAAAATTTTTTTGCAGATATTTTCTTCGTCGGCGTATCCATAAAAAAAATTTTTTATTTCTATGCAGAAAAAAGCAGACAAAACAAAAAAATGCTCCAGTGCTTTTTTGTTTTCTGCAAATACAATCCTACTTTTTTTGCTTTTATCTGACGTAAATTTTTATAAATTTTATTAAGAAAAATTCCTAATTTCAAAACTAATGAAATTTCACCATATTAAGAAACGTTGACAGTTTCTTGTATTTGATTCTCACGTAGAAATAATTTTTATTTTATTTTAATCATTTAATAATTTATAATCAGAGAATCAAATTCGAATAAATAATTCAATGACTATAAAAAAATTTTTGTGCTTTGAATGAAGAGTTTTGAAAATAAATAAGCATGATCTAAATAATTTTTCTGTTAACCACAAAAATTATATGCAAATAAAATTTTCAAAAAAACTTTTCTATTTTTCCTATAGTGATAATTTTTGCTAATAAATTCGTTATTTTTTGTTGCAGCTTTTCAAGAAACGCTGCGGATTTTCTTATCTGCTTTGAAGCAGAACCTGCTTTTCAAAAATAGAAAAATCACAGAGAAAGCAAAATGGAAAAGGAAATCAAAGCAAAAAATAATTAAAAAAGATAAATTATTCATATGAGTATTTACAAATTTTCAAAAAAGAAAAAATTGTCATGCTGTTTTCAAAACAAAAGTTAACTTTTGTTTATAAGATCAAGTATTAGACATTTTTTCAATCAATATCATAGATAAAATTTATCTATAACCTTTATCAATTTATTTGGCGCACTTAACAGCCATTTGCTCTAACCACTGAGCTACTAGAGATTTTAAGAGAGACTTAGTCTCTCTTAACCAAAAAAAGATATAATAAATTTTAGGATAAAAATAGTATTTCTAACTATCCAATAGAAGCAAAGCAAAGCAAAGCAAAGCAAAGCAAAGCAAAGCAAAACAAAGCAAAGCAAAGCAAAGCAGCGTTTTTTTTCATACTTATATTCAAAACAGCATATGCTGGAATTTTCAATACAACTTTTTCAACGTTTGCAGAATATTCTCAAAATTTTTTTCTGCAGATATTTTCTCAATTTTTCTAAAATATTTGCTCAGAACTATAATAAAAAAATAAAAAAGAACATATTTATGCTAAACATTTTTTCACGTCTTCCTTTGTGTATAGAAGCAAAAAATTTTTTGCTTCTATATAGAAAAAAATCTGACTGAAAATATATCTCAAAAGCAAAAGAAGATCTGCAGCGAAATGTTGTTTCTGCAAAGCATTGCACTCTACAGATTCGATGAAAAAACAAGGTTTTTCTGCTTCTGCTTCTGCGATCCTTTAATTATAGAAATAAAAAATTTACGATTAATTATTTCGTATTTTTTTTACAGTAGTACGAAAATTTATTATATTTTGAGAAAAAACATCCTGTCTTTTCACTTGAACTGTTTTTTGCATCGTAAGCACAATAGCCCCTATCATAGCTACTAATAAAATAAGACTTGATATTAAAAAAAATAAAAAATAATAAGTATATAGTAAATTTCCAATACTTTCAATATTAGTCCAACTTTGAATTTTGAAAGCATATGAAGTATAATGAAAAAATTCATTTTGATAATGACTAGGAAGTATAGGAATATAATTATTATCCACGATTAAAAAAACTTCTAATAAAAAAATAAGTCCAATAATTCCTCCTACGGGTAAATATCTTAATATATTTTCATGAATCTCCGCAATTTTTATATTTAACATCATAACTACAAATAAAAATAAAACAGCAATAGCACCTACATAAACTACTAAAAAAACCATAGCAAAAAAATCAAGACCTATTAATACAAGTAAACCAGACGTATTAAAAAATACTAAAATTAAAAATAAAACTGAATGAACCGGATTTTTAGCACGTATAACCATAAGACCAGAAACTAAAGCAATACTTGAAAAAATAGAAAATAATATCATTTTTATCGTATTAAATTTTTAATTAAAAGCATTTTACAGACATTTGTTTTTTTTCTTTTGAGAGATTCTTTGTAGTTATTTATTGTGTTTTTTTGCTGCTTTTATAAAATCAGCAAATTTTTATTTATAAATACAAATAACAAATTCACACATCTCCAGAAAAAACTTTTGTTGAAAATAATTGTGTCAATAAAATATGTCTAAATTTCGATAAAAAATTCTTTTTTCAAAACTTTTTATTTTTATGTGAAATATAAAAATAAACCATAAAACGTTATGAAAAAAAGCACTTTTTTTAGAAAAAGTAAGTATCTATTAAAAAAGAACTTTACATCTCAAAAGCAGACGAAGATCTGCAGCAAAACGCTGCAGATTTTCTTATCTTCGATCCTATTTTATTGATAAAAGACTTAATCTAAGAAACATTGTTTCTCAGAAACTTTGTTTTATAAGAGATTTTCTTTTCTGCTTTTAACCTAGTTTTTTTATAAATATTGAGAAAAGCAGAAAAATACAAAAATAAAACAATTTAATAAAATTTTTAATGAAGATTAATAGCATCATTTAAATAAATACAAATTAAAATAGTAAATACATAAGCTTGCAATATAGCCACTCCTAATTCTAACCCTGTTAATGCGAACACAATTAAAAAAGGTGCTAAATGCGCCAAATACATAACCCCTCCCATAGAAAGCATTGTCCAAGCAAATCCACTTAAAATTTTTACTAAACTATGTCCTGCCATCATATTAGCAAATAAACGAATACCTAAACTTAACGCACGAAAACAATAAGATATTAATTCAAGTAAAACTAAAAATGGAGCCAAAGGTAAAGGAACTCCTTGGGGTAATAAAAAACTAAAAAAATGAAGTCCGTGTGTTTGAAAACCAACTATAGTTACTCCTATAAAAAGAGAAAAAGATAAACCTAAAGTTATAATAAAATGACTTGTTACTGTAAAACTATATGGTATCATACCAATAAGATTACAAAATAATAAAAAACTAAATGTAACAAAAATTAAAGGAAAAAAACGTTGTTTTATTTTAATAGGACCACTTATTTGTTCATTTACTAAATTAAGCACAAAATCATAAAGAATTTCAACAAAAGATTGCCAAGCATTTGGTACTAAATAACCTCCATTTAATGTTACAAAATAAAATAAAAGAAAAACAAAACTGATGGTTAATAACATAAATAATGAAGAATTTGTAAATGAAAGATAAAAGTTACCTATATGAATAGGTATTAAAGAAATAATAGCAAATTGTTCTAATGGACTAAATATCATATTCAGTATTTTTTTTTTCTTTTAATAATTATCAAAATTTATTTATCCCTTACGGGATTCGAACCCGTGTTTACGCCATGAAAAAGCGATGTCCTGACCCCTAGACGAAAGGGACATTACAGAAAAATAAAAAAAAGGTTATATCTGCAGAATCATTTTTTTCTCATTTAAAAAAAAAATAATCTGCAGATAAAGCAAAAATCTGCAGAAAAAAAGAAAACTTTTTAAAAAATCTGCAGCGTTTCTCTATTTTATTGCTTTGAAGAAACGCTGCAGATTTTTTGCTGATTTTTCTGCAGATATACAAACAAAAACTTTATGAAAAAAGAAAATTTTTTCTGCTTTGCAGAAGCTGGCTTTGATTCTATCCGCAGAGAAGAAACAGAGTTTTTTAAAAGCAGAGAAAAAAGTATTTGAAGAAAAAATATTATTTTTCACTATCTATTATTTATGATAAGATTACTTAATTTAATAAATAATATATATCTTGAATCAAATCAGAAATGCTTGTAGCTCAATTGGATAGAGCACCAAACTACGGATTTGGGGGTTGAGAGTTCGAATCTTTCCAAGCATAAAAAATATGACAAATATTATTCATTTAATAAATGACGCACTTTTCCTTTCATTTTGTTTTAAAAAAAAATTTGCGGAAATAGCTTAATGGTAGAGTATGGCCTTGCCAAGGCTAAGGTTGAGGGTTCAAATCCCTTTTTCCGCTAAAAAACAAAAATTTATTCAAAATAAATAACTCTGCTTTAGTTAAATAAATTATTTTTTCAAAGTAATAAAACCAATGTTTTCAAGGGGAAAGCAAAACCTTCGAAATACTTCAATAAAAAAATAACAAACTATCTTTTTTTTTATTACTACAAAAAAGAGATTTTTTTCTGCAGACCTCCGATTTTCTGTGATTAAAAAACTTTGTTTTTTCTCTGCAGATGCGATCCTCTTTTTTTTTGAAAAACAAAGTTTTTTTTAGCAGATTTTATCAAATCTTTTCTTTTTAATCAAGAAACTTTGTTTCTTTTCTGTAGATTCAACTAAAAAATTTTTTCTGCAGATGCGCTGCAGGTTTTTTTAAGTAACTATTTTTTTTTATTTTGTATGAAAAAATTATTATTATATGAAATGCGCTTACTAAAATTGAAATATTAAAAAAAATAATTTTTTTTAATATATGCAAATTTTTTTGTTTTTGTTAACAAGTAATCATACTGTATAATTTACTACCACCATCGATAATAAGCAAAACCACGATTTACTTCAGCTAATTTATGCAAATCATCCCTTTTTTTTCGAGCAGGCCCTGTTTTTCGATATGCATCTGTAAGTTCTAGAAATAATGAATAATCTAAAGATATATTTTTTTTTGATTGATAACGATTTAATGCAGCTTCCAATATCCATCGAATAGCTAATGCTTCTTGTCTAATACTGGGGATTATATATGGAATTAATTGAGTTCTTCCTGAAATTCGAATTTTTCTGACTTCAATAAGTGGTTTTACATTATCTATAGCTTTTATTAAAAAATCTATAACATTTCCATGAATAGATAATCGCTTTAAAGTTTTTGAAATAATTTGATATGATTTATATTTTTTACCATCAATCATACACAAATTAATAAATTTTTGTAAGCAACGTTTTTGTCTAATAATATTTAATTTTTTTTTTATGGAATGAGATTGTGTTGGATATTGAATTATTTTCAATTTTTTTCTATTATCTTGAAAGTCTATTTCAATTAACGATGATTTTTTTTCAGTTGGATTATACATAAATTTATATAACAATTTTTTTCAATATTTTTTAATTTAAAGTAACGAAAACACAAAAAGAATTGAAAATTTTTTTGCTTCTGGACAAATACATAGATTTTTTTTCTGCTTTAAAATAAAGCAGAAAAAAAAAATCTATTCTATAAAAAATTCATTAACTAAAATGCAGAAAAAAATGCGCGGTCTTCTTCAGAAAAACAAACTTTCTTGAAAAATTTTTTGCAAATATTAAAAAGTCAAAAAAGCACTGCAGAAAAAACAATGTTATTTTTTTGTGCCATATTTTGATCTTGCATTTTTACGGTTCGGTATACCTTGCAAGTCTTTAATTCCACGAATACAATGATATTTTACACCAGGTAAATCTTTGACTCGTCCACCCCTTATCATAACAATAGAATGTTCCTGCAAATTGTGTCCTTCTCCCGGAATGTAAGCAATAATTTCACTTTTATTAGTTAATCGTACTTTAGCTACTTTACGTAAGGCTGAATTAGGTTTTTTCGGAGTTCTAGTATAAACACGAATACAAACTCCTTGTTTTTGGGGACACTGATTTAAAGCTCGAGTTCGAAAATAACTATTTTTTTTTGATTTTCTTCCATTTCGTATTAGTTGATTAATAGTCGGCATATTCAGGATATTCTTTTTATTTTTTATAGAATAATTTATTAAAAAATTTTTGAAAACATAATAAAAAAACAAAAAAAAAGCGCGGTCGCATCTGCAAACAAGAAACAAAGTTTCTTTGCTTTGCTTTCTTTACTTTGTTTTGCTTTGCTTTGCTTTGAAGCAAAATTTTTGAAAATATAATAAAAGAATTATATAACTATATTTTTATTGAAAAAATTACAAAATTGGCCCTTTTTTCATAATATACATTAAAAAGATTTCAGCTTTTTCAAGGTGAGAAATATTGCTTTTTTTTGAAAAAAAATTAAATATAAAATAAAGTTAAAAACTTTTCAAAGCAGAAAACTAATTTTTCTGACAGAAAATTACAATAGATAATAAGATTTATTTAATAAAGTCTTTAAACATAAAATACAAAAACTAAATCTATCAAAAGCACAAAAATTGAATTGCAAAATGCTAAATTTATTTAGAAAAAAAAAATTAAGACCTGTTAATAGACTAAGTCTATTAAGTATGAAAATAGTAAAAAAAACATTCATAATAGATTTATAGAAAAAAGCTCGCTGAAAAAAGACGAAGTCTTTTTCAAAACAAAATCTTTTCTATAATTTAGAAAATTTATTTATTCTAAAAACATACTAAAACTCACATAGAAGAAACTCTGTCTTTTTAGAAACTAAAAAAATTTTTTACTTATTTTCATTGAAAAATTTAATCATTTTTTTTTCTGCAGATATCTTCTCAACGATTGCTTTGCTTTTTTTTAAAAAAATGTAGGCAAGTTTTTTTTAATAATAATTTTTTGCTTTGCAGAAACAGAAAAGCAGAGGCTATTTAAGTCTCTGCTTTTATAAACATAAACTTAAAGCCATTTGATGTGCAATTAAAAATAAAGGTGAAGGGTATAAAAAAAAAAAGATAGAAAAAAAAAATAATTCCAAGCAATATTGATTTTTCTTGATCCATAGGTTCATACGCGATCCATTTTTTAGGTATATCAAAATACATAATTTTCACAATACGTATATAATAAAAACAACTGATAACACTAGTTATTATTCCAATAAAAGCTAATAAATAAATTCCAGATCCTAATGCTGCAAAAAACAAATAGAATTTACTACAAAAACCAGCCAATGGTGGAATCCCAGCATAAGAAAACATAGTTAATGATAAAGTTAATGCTAATATAGGGTTAGTTTTAGCTAATCCCTCTAAATCAGAAATGTATTGAAAATTCTTTTTAGATGTTTTTAATGTTAAAACTATAGCAAATACACTAATTGTCATTAATACATAAACGAATAAACCTATTAGTAAAGATTGAATACCTTCTATAGTTCCGCAAGCTAATCCAATTAGCAAATAACCAGAATGACCTATAGAACTATACGCAAGTAATCGTTTTATTTTATTTTGTGCCAATGCAGCAAAAGCACCCAATATCATAGAAGCAATGCTACAAAAAATAAATAATTGCTGCCAAGCTGGATCATAAAAAGTATAAATAAAAATTCTCAACATTGCAGCAAAAAGAGCAATTTTAGGAACTATAGAAAAAAAAGCAGTAACGTATGTAGGAGATCCTTCGTATACATCGGGTGCCCACATGTGAAAAGGTACCGCTGATATTTTAAATAAAAAACCTACAGCTATAAAAATAATACCCATAAGAACACCACTAGTAAAAAAAAGACTTCTATTAGAATTATCTAAAAAATGGCTATCTGATAAATTTTGGATAGCTCCGTTCAAAAACGAACTCTCCGAATTAGTCGAGAAAAACAAAGCCTCTGAATTCAAAGTGTTAGTAGAAGTAAAAATTTTCGCTAATTCTTCAAAATTAGTATTTCCAGTAAAACCATAAATTAATGAACAACCAAAAAGTAAAATTCCAGATGAAAAAGCACCTAATACAAAATATTTTAGTCCAGCTTCTGTTGAAAATTCAGATTTTCGAAACGATGCGGCTAATATATAAAAACATAAGCTTTGTAATTCAATAGCTAAATACATAGTTATTAAATCATAAGCAGATATTAAAAAAAGCATACTACAGGTAGACATTAATATTAAAACTATAACTTCAAAAACATTAAATATTTTAGTTTGAAAATATTGAAGACACATTAAAATAATACACCCAGTACTAAAACACAAACCTAATTTAAAAAAATAAGTAAATTTATCTAAAATTAAATTATTATAACATGAATTGTAATTCATTAAAGGTTGATTTAATAATAAAACAATTGTGAAAAAAATACTTAGTATACCAAGCCATGCTATATTGTTTATAATAAAAGACGAATGATTGAAAGTATTTTCTTTATTAGAATCAATGTTTTGATTAAAATTATTTGAAAAAGTAGGCTGAAAAATAACTCCATAAATTAATAAACAAATAGTGGCATTAACTAAAAATATTTCAGGAAATAGTGCTATAAAGTCATTATCAAACATAGAAAATATTTTTTTTATTGGATTTTTTTGCTTTTTTTTTTTTAAAAGCTTTCAGAAACTCAGAGTGCTAAAGCAGAAGCAGAAACTTTGTCATCTTAAAAGATTTGTTCAATTTCTTTCTTTATTACTATATAATCCATAAAATTGAAATAAAGATATATAATTGTTCTGCTTTTGCAGAAAAAGTGAATCAAAGCTCAAAATAAGAAATGATTAGTAACAAAACAGAAAAAAATGAGAAATAAAATAAGATCGAAGATAAGAAAATCTGCAGCGTTTGGCTGCAGATCTTTGTCTGCTTTTGAGAAGAAACAAAGTTTCTTAATTTTAAGATACCTATCATTTTTTATTTTCATGCAAAGATTTGCAGCGCAAAGAAAAAATCAGCAGCGCTGCTTTTAACACTTTTTTTGTTTTATAACAATAATAATATGCTTTATTTTATTTTTATAAGTTTTGATTGGATTAATTGAATGTTTTCTTATTTACATTGTATATTAAAATATTAAAAAATGATATAAAAGTAGAAAATAACAAAAATTTAACAAAACCTTGAAAAAAATCTTTTCTTTCACTAAAAAAAACGCAATTATCACTCTTTTTATAAAGTGTAATAAAATCAGAAAATTTTTATAGCAAAAATAAAAAAAAAGGGTCTGCTTCTAAAGAAGAAATAAAATTTATTAATCTACTGTCTATTAATTAAAAACAATAAATATTACTTTTTCACAGAATTTCCATTTATGAAAACATAATACAAAGTTATGAAAAAGAAACAAAGTCTCTCGATCTTCTTCTAAGCCAGCACAATAAAAGCAGAAAAAAATATTTAATGCAGTTTTTTTCTCAAATCTTTTAGTCTATTTTTGCTTTTTTGTATATCTGCAGAAAAATATTTTTTTACTGCATTTTCTGCAAAAGCAGAAACGCAGCAGATTTTCTAAACACTCTTCGATAAAAAAACTTCGTTTTTTATCTTCGATCCTATTTTTTCTTTTTTTAAAAAGAAATTTTTTGTAACAATTATTCAAATTTACCGTGCTGAATTAAATTACTTACTGAAGTATGCATCGATTCCAAAAAAATTTCTGGATAAAGACCCATCCAAATAACTCCGAATAAAAAAGGCATAAATAAAAAAAATTCTCTTCTGTTTAAGTCAGAAAACACTGTTAAAAATTTTGGTTTAAAATTTCCAAAGACTACACGATTATAAAGCCATAAAGAATAAGCTGCTCCTAAAATCATACCAATAGCAGCTAAAGTAGCTATTAGCGTATTTCTTTGAAAAACTCCAACTAAAATAAGAAATTCTCCCACAAAACTACTTGTACCAGGCAAACTCATATTAGCTAAAGTGAAAAATAAAAAAATTACTGAAAAAATAGGCATAGTTTGAGCAAGACCTCCGTAATATCGAACAATTCGAGTTTTATGTCGATCATATAACGCGCCTACGCATAAGAAAAGTGCCGAAGAAACCAATCCATGACTAAGCATTAATAAAATACTTCCTTCAATACCCTGTATATTTAAACTAAACATACCGATTGTAACAAAGTTCATATGAGCTACTGATGAATAAGCAATAATTTTTTTTAAATCAATTTGTCTAATAGTAGTGAGAGATGTATAAATAATAGCTATCACACTTAAAGTAAAAATAAAAGGTGTAAAATAAAGACTTGCAAAAGGAAACATTGGTATTGAAAATCGTAAAAATCCATAAGTTCCTAATTTTAATAAAATACCAGCTAATATTACTGAACCTGCCGTAGGGGCTTCTACATGTGCTTCAGGAAGCCAAATATGGACAGGAATCATTGGTACTTTTACTGCGAAAGAAGCAAAAAAAGCCAACCACAATAAAATTTGACGACGTTCCGAAAATTCAGTAGTTAATAAAATTTGCAAATCTGTTGTTCCAGTTTGAAAAAATATTAATAATATGGCTAAAAGCATAAAAAGAGAACCTAATAGAGTATATAAAAAAAATTGATAGGCAGCCTGAATTTTTCTTTGTCTAGAACCCCAAACACCTATAATAATAAACATTGGAATTAAAACACTTTCAAAAAAAACATAAAATAATAAAAGATCTAACATACAAAAAACAGATATCATTAATGATTCTAAAATTAAAAAAGCTATAATATATTCTTTCTTATAATTTTTTATATTTGACCAACCAACTAAAATACATATAGGGACTAAAAAAGTAGTTAATATCACAAAAAATAAAGAAATACCATCTAAACCTAAAATAAAATTAATATTTGAGTAAGGAAGCCATTGAATTGTTTCAACAAATTGAAACTTTGATGTAGAATTATCAAATTGCAACCAAAATTTTAGTGAATATAAAAAAGTTAATAGAGAAGTACAAAACCCTATATTTTGTATAAGTCTTGTTTTTGAATTAGGTATTTGAAAAAGTACTAAACTTCCTAATAGTGGCCAAAGAATTAAACCACTTAAGTTTGAATAAAGTGGGCTGAAAATATCAAACATATTAAAATATTTTTTTCTATTATAAAAAAATTTGGTTTCTTCAAAACAGGGTCGCAGACAAGAAACTCTGTTTCTTCATAGAAAATAAGGAATTCTTCTAGCACTACAACGTTTCTTGAAAGCAGAAAGGAAAAAATATCTGCAAAACAAAAATATAGAAAAAGCAAAAAAACAGAACAAAATCTGCAGCACAAAATAAAAAAAATAGTCAAATATATCAACGCATAACAAGAAACGTTGTCTCTTGACGTGATGCTGAGTTTGTATCTAAAAGGACATAATAATAAAGCCAAAGCAGGGTCTGCTTTGAAGCATCAAAGCAGAAACAATGTTTCTTTTCTTCATAAAAGCAGAAAAGTTTTCTTTGTTTCTTTGCTTCAAAGCAGACAACAACGCTGCGCTGCTTCAAAGCAGCGCAGCAGTGCTTTGCAGATCTTTGCTTCCATATTCACAGATTTTATTAAGAAAATAAACATAATAAGTTATCTTTAATTAAAAAATAAAGCAAAGTTTCTTTTCTTCAACTAAAAAATATTATTTATTTGATATTGAAAAAAAAATGAATAATAAAAATAAACTTTTGAGCCAATAAACAGAGTTTCTTGTCTACGACCTTGCTTTCTTTTCATTACTGAATTATATAAAAAGATTACGACTACGAAAAAAAACGCTAAGTAATAAAATAAAATAAAGTCTACAATCAATCCAAAAAGAAATAAAATCCCATAATCCTATAATAGTTATAAATACTGTTAATCCAATAAGCATAACAAAAGCATAATGTGCTATAAATCCAGTTTGTAACTGACTCACCTCACGTGCAATTTTCCGCAAAGTAATTTGAATTCCTAATGGACCTAAAATTTCAATAACTCCTTTGTCTAATATTTTAAAAGAAACTTCGTAACCAAACCATAAAAATGGTTTCACAATAAAATCATTGTATACTTTATCAAAAAGCCAACGTTTATTTAACATAGAATAAATTAATCTCGAATATTTAGATTGAACAAAAGTACTTGTAAAAAAAAAACGAGTAAATAAAAAATGGACTTGATATGCTATTAAAGCTCCGCATATGCTAAAAATTAAAGGAATTAATTTCATAATTACAGGAGTTCCAAATTCGGAATCAGCTAATAACTGATTTTTTGGTAATATAAAAATAGAATTTCCCCAAAAATGAGTTCCTAATCCTATCATCATATCTTTTGCTAAATATCCAACAAAAATACTTCCAAAAGCTAAAATAATTAAAGGAAAAGCCATAATAAAAGGAGCATCATGACATAAAGCAACGTCTCGTTTAAATCCCAAAGGTTGCGCTAAAAATGTCAAAAAAAGTAAACGAAATGAATAATAAGAAGTGAAAAAAACAGAAATACTTCCCAACCAAAACGCAAAATTTCCACTAATAGTATATTTTGTATAAGCAAGTTCTAAAATTACATCTTTTGAATAAAACCCAGTTAAAAAAGGAAACCCAATTAAAGATAAACTACCTATAAACATCATAGCATAAGTAAAAGGTAATAAAGAAGCTAACCCTCCCATTTTTCGCATATCTTGCTCATCTGACATTGCGTGAATAACTGAACCTGCACTTAAAAAAAGTAGTGCTTTAAAAAAAGCATGGTTCATTAAATGAAATACACTTACAGAATAATTTGAAATACCACAAGCAAAAATCATATAACCTAACTGACTACAAGTAGAATAAGCTATAACCCTTTTTAAATCATTTTGCATAATTCCTGTAGTAGCTGCAAAAAAAGAAGTCATTGCTCCAATAAAAGTTATAACAATTAAAGCAAAAGGCGAGTATTCAAATAAAGGTGAACATCTAGCTATCATAAATACACCCGCAGTCACCATGGTAGCCGCGTGAATTAAAGCTGATACTGGAGTAGGACCTTCCATTGCGTCAGGTAACCAAGTATGAAGTCCAATTTGAGCTGATTTTCCAACGGCTCCTATAAATAAAAGAATACAAATTATAGTAATTGCATGTACTTTTGTATTACAAAATAAAAAAAATTCGCTAGGATCTGCATAAAGATTAGCACAAGCAAAAATAACTGAAAAATCAACAGTTTGAAATAAACAAAAACAACCCATAATACCTAAAGCTAATCCAAAATCACCTACTCTATTCACTAGCATAGCTTTTATAGCTGCTTTGTTAGCTTGAAGTCGCGTAAACCAAAAATTAATTAAAAGATATGAAGCTAAACCGACACCTTCCCATCCTAAAAATAATTGAATAAAATTATCTCCTGTAATTAACATTAACATAAAAAAAGTAAAAATAGAAAGATAACACATAAATCGAGGAATATGAGGATCATGAGACATATATGATATTGAATACAAATGAACTAAAGTACTAACAAAAGTAACGACAATTAACATCACTACGGTTAAACTATCAAATAGAAACCCCCAAGAAGCATCAAACATTTCAGAATAAATCCAGGGACCCAATTTTATATAACATGTACTAGCTTGCAAAGCAACTTCATAAAAAGCAACACAACTCAATAATGCTGATATAAAAACACAAGTTGTTGTAACTATGGCAGCTCCTCGAGATCCAAGGTTCCTACCAAAAATTCCTGATACTAAACTACCAAGTAAAGGAAAAGTTATAATAAGTAAATACATATTCTATTTTTATTTTCTAGAATTTTTTGCTTTTTCAAAATTTTCAACATTTTTTTTTATAATCAAAAGATTTGATAAAATCTTTTCTGCAGATTTTAGCCTACTTTTTTTTACCCTCTGGTAAAATCTATTATCTTAGATCTTTTTCTGCAAAAGCAGCGTCTTCTTCATCAAAGCAAAGAAACGGAATTTCTTCAAAGCAATAAAATAGAGAAACAAAGTGTCCGCAAAGCAAAGTATTGCACAAAATTTTTTGAATTTTTTTTTTCAAAATTAAATTACACGGGCAAATAACGGGACTTGAACCCGTACTTTTAGAATCACAATCTAACACTCTAACCAATTGAGTTATATTCACCATAAATTTTCAAGCAAATATTTTTAAGCTTTTTAGCGCATTTGGCGAAATTGGTATACGCTTGTGACTTAAAATCACATCCTGAAAAGGTTATCGGTTCAAGTCCGATAATGCGCAAAAGCAGAAGTAGGAAAATAAATACAATACTCTTTTGATGAAATTGGGAAACACAGCAGATTCAAAATTTGCACTTATTTTTTAAAGTTATCAATTCTGTTTTTGTCCGTTAACGAGTATTTTTCTACTTTTAATAATCTCACGAATTCTCAAAAGCAGACTCTGCTTTGCTTTTTATATTTTTGAAAAATTCAAGAAACGAAGTTTCTTTATTAAGTTTTTATTAGAAATATTATTTTTAAAATAATATTTCTAATAAAAAGATACTTTGCACAATCCAATTTTTTATTCACAGTTTTTTTCAAAACTTAGTATAAAAAAAAATTATAATGAAGAATTTTCTGCTTTTATATCTTTTCTTTGATTAAAATATTAAAAATTGCACATATTTGTCTTCTCAAAACTCAAGAAATTTTATATTCTGCGCTGCAGATTTTTCTCAAGACTAAATAAATTTTATAAAAATGATAAAAAAGAAAAAAACTTTGCCTATAATGAATGAATTTTTGGAATAAAATTCAAAACTTTTTTTTTACAATATGATTGAAAGAATATACTAAAATTTAATTAAAGTAAATTTTTTTTTTTGAAATGAAAACTTCTAATATTATTATACTTTGATATAAATAAAAATCTAATGTGTCCATTTGATATTGTAATTTCTGAAAAAAATCTTCATATACCGAACAACTGTTTAATTGAAGAGCATATTTCACATCAATATGATTCATTTTTAAAGATTTCATTTTGGCATAAAATAAAAGAAAATTAGTACTATACCCGAAAGAATTTATTTTGTTTAAACAAGAAATTAAAGCCATGTTATCTTTATTAGTTATTTTCATTTGTTTTGCAGAATAAATAATGCAAAAAGGGCCAAAATTTTGAAAGAAATCAAAAGATGTTGTGACTTTTTTTAAAGATGAGGTTGGTTTTAGAGAATTTGTCAGACTTTGTTTTAGAATTTGTTCATTTGTGGTTTTTATATCAAATTTTTTTGAAAATTGAATAAAATTTTGTTCTTTTTTTTCATTTAATCTGGAAGGTCGTAAATGAAAACTTTTTATTAAAGAATTTGAAGTTTTATAAAATAAATTTTTCAAATATTTTTTTTGACCATTTGATAAACCACTACAATGAAAAAAAAATATATATTCTGAATCATTTTCAATTTGGGCTAATTTTGCTTTTAAAATAAGTTTGCGAATTTTCATAATAATTATGGATTTATTTTTTTTTATTCTGCTTTGATTCTTTTTATTAGAGCCTGCTAAAAAAAAAGCAGAATATTTTTAGTTTTAATTAAAACTAAAAATATCTGCAGAAAAATTCAATAAAAAATTTCAAAATAATAAAACAATTTAATAAATAATAATAAAATTTTTTCTTTTTTATTAATTTCTAATTGTAATAAAAATTGAGAAAAATTGCACAAGAAACGAAGTTTCGCTGCTTGTCTGCTTCTGAGAAAAGACTAAGTCTCTTCAAAAAAAGTTAAGTAACAAAGCAAGCTATAAAATAGAAAAAAATCTGCAGCACTGCAGCGCTGCTTTGCTTTGCTTTGCTTTGCTTTGCTTTGCTTTGCTTTGCTCAAAGCAGGACAGCGTTTCTTGAAAGTTTTTTCAAAGTAGAAAAAAAGAACTGCGGCAAAGCAGATAAATTTTGGTGAAAAAATGAAAAGATTTCATTTTTTCAAATAAAAGATAAAAAAGAGTCAAAACAGATCACGTTTATACAACAAGCAAAACAAAAAAATAAGAATCTAAAAAGCAAAACATACAATTTCTAAAAAAAATATAATCTGTTTTCTTAATAAAATATTAAAAGACAATATTAAGTTTGATTTAAAACATAAATATAATTATAATAAAAAAATGGAAAAATAAATAATCTACTTATTAGAATTTTTTTTTAGATTTTCTAAATACATTTTATTTCTTTAAAAAATCTTTTCTCTTTAATTGAGAGATTGGAAAAATAACTCCAAAGACTCAAATTCTGCTTTTTCAACGAACTTCAAGAGCTTTCATAAATTTTACAAAATACTTTGTTTTAACAGAAATAGAATCTTTTTTCATCAAACTTTTGCCAGCTTCTCAAAGCAAAGCTTTTTTTCACTTTTCTATTATGCTTTTTCAATACTTTCCATTTATATTCAATAAAAATTTTTTATATATAGTGTAGTTTTCAAGAATAAGTTCTTCTCGTCTTTCATAGCCAATAAAATAAACTTTTAATTCCATTATTTTCATAAAATATATCAAAACATTACACAATTGGAAACAAAAACCATAAGCAAAGCAGGGTCGCAGACAAGAAAATCTACAACGTTTCTTGAAATTTTTTAATACAAAAGAAAAAAACTATAGCAAAGAAAAAATCAAATGAAAGAAAAAACATTATTTTTCAAATACTTATTAATTATTTTTCCAAAATGGATTGACAAAATTCACTTTAAAAAAAAAGAAATAATTTTAAAAGTAAAAAATCCAAATTATATATTTCCTTTATTATATTTTTTAAAATATCATACCAATACACGCTTTAGTATCCTAGTTGATATATGTGGAGTGGATTATCCTTCTCGAAAAGATAGATTTGAAGTAGTATATAACTTATTAAGTATTCACTACAATTGCCGTATTCGAGTAGAAGTTAGCGTAAACGAAATAACCCCAATTAATTCAGTAGTTGATATATTTTCTTCAGCCGGATGGTGGGAACGGGAAGTTTGGGATATGTTCGGTATTTATTTTTCAAATCATCCAGATTTACGTCGTATTTTAACAGATTATGGATTTGAAGGACACCCTTTGCGAAAAGATTTTCCTTTAAGTGGATATTTTGAAGTTCGATATGACGATTCTTTTAAACGTGTTATTTCTGAACCTATTGAGATGGCCCAAGAATTTCGTTATTTTGATTTTGCAAGTCCATGGAATCAATTTACAAAAGAATTCAAAAAATAAATTTTCTGCAATGCTTTGCAGACACAAAGTTTCTTCTTTGGAGATTCGATAAAAAAACACTGCAGAAAAGCAGCACTGCAGATTTTTCTCTATTTTATAGCCTGTTTTTCTCAATAAAAAATGATCTTTCAAAAGTTTGTTATTTTTTCAATTTGTCAACAAAGCAAAGCAGTGTTTGTTTATTTATTTCAATATTAAGTATAATACATATAGTTATTCATTTGTTTTTTCTTTCCAATAAAAATTTTCTGTTTATTTTCAATAATTTATTTAATAATAAATAATTAATGTTTTTTTATAAAAATTTATACTATACTGTTATTTTCTATAAAAAAATAAATATATTTTATAATAACTACAGTTTTTTTTCAATTTTTTCTGCTTTGGAGAAGCAGAAAATAAAACGTTTCGAAAAAAATTTTATTTAACTCTTAAACTATATTTTTTTCACAAATATACATAAAAAAATTAATTTTATTATGAACAAATTTGCTGGAGCAGAGCTTTCATACTTATTAGAACAAAGAATTACGAATTATTACACTAAATTACAAGTTGATGAAATTGGACGAGTAATCTCAGTTGGAGATGGAATTGCACGCGTTTATGGACTAAATAAAATTCAAGCTGGAGAAATGGTAGAATTTTCTAATGGTGTCAAAGGTATGGCATTAAATTTAGAAAATGAAAACGTAGGTATAGTTGTTTTCGGAAATGACACTGCAATTAAAGAAGGAGATATTGTAAAACGTACAGGTTCAATCGTTGATGTTCCCGTAGGTAAATCAATGTTAGGACGTGTAGTCGACGCATTGGGAGTACCTATTGATGGAAAAGGCCCTTTAGCATCAGATGTTGAAAGAAAACGTGTTGAAGTAAAAGCACCAGGTATTATTGCACGTAAATCAGTTCATGAGCCAATGCAAACTGGTTTAAAAGCTGTAGATAGTTTAGTTCCAATTGGACGTGGTCAGCGAGAACTTATAATTGGTGATAGACAAACAGGAAAAACTGCTATTGCTATTGATACTATTTTAAATCAAAAACAAATTAATGCGTCTAATAACTTAAAAGAAAAATTGTATTGTGTTTATGTAGCTATTGGACAAAAACGATCTACAGTTGCTCAATTAGTAAAAATTTTATCTGAGGCAGGTGCTTTAGAATATTCAATTATTGTTGCGGCAACCGCATCAGACCCAGCACCTTTACAATTCCTTGCACCTTATTCAGGATGCGCTATGGGAGAATATTTTCGTGATAACGGAATGCATGCACTTATAATTTATGATGATTTAAGTAAACAATCTGTAGCTTACCGTCAAATGTCTTTATTATTACGTCGTCCTCCTGGCCGTGAAGCTTTTCCTGGAGATGTTTTTTATTTACACTCTCGTTTATTAGAAAGAGCCGCTAAAATGTCAGATGATTTTGGTGCAGGAAGTTTAACTGCATTACCTGTAATCGAAACACAAGCTGGAGATGTGTCTGCTTATATTCCTACTAATGTTATATCAATTACAGATGGTCAAATTTTTTTAGAAACTGAGTTATTTTACCGTGGTATTAGACCAGCCATTAATGTAGGTTTATCTGTAAGTCGTGTTGGTTCTGCTGCGCAATTAAAAGCTATGAAACAAGTTTGTGGTAGTTTAAAATTAGAATTAGCACAATATCGTGAAGTTGCTGCTTTTGCTCAATTTGGATCAGACTTAGACGCAGCTACTCAATATTTATTAAATCGCGGTGCTAGATTAACAGAAGTTTTAAAACAACCACAATATCAACCTATTCCAATTGAAAAACAAATTGTTGTCGTTTATGCAGCAGTGAAAGGTTATTTAGATCAAATTCCAATATCTTACATAACTCAATATGAGCAAGAATTGCTTAAATCTATTGACACAAATCTTTTATCAAAAATTATTCAAGAAAAGGTATTAAGTGACCAATTAAATAATCAATTAGCTGATTTTTGTCAAAAATTTACTCAAACTTTTGTATCAACACACTTAAATTCATAAGTGAATGTATTTGAATCAAAGCAGTGCTGTTTCTAGCAGACAATGTTATCACATCTTCGCTTGAGAAAAGAATAAAAATTTGAGGTACTAAGCTGCGTTGCGTTAAAGAAAGCACTGCAGCGCTTCTTATCTGTATCGCTGCTTTGATGATAAAGGAGAATCAAAGGAAAAAGTGCAAAAGCAGAAAATCTGCAGTGTTTCAAAAGCAAAAATTATTTCATTTTTTTTACATATAGTGAAGGTTTATTGAAAAGTAATATTATATAATATTACTAAATAAAATTTCTTACTGTGCATAAGAGAAACTTTGTTTCTCTTATGTACCCAATTTTTGGAGAAACTATGTTTCTCTGTTTTTTTCAATTGTAATATTATATTTATTAGCTTTGTTAAAGAGCTGCAAAAAAATATTCAAATTATAGGATTTTATTTCGTATAATACCTATAAACCATAACTATGAAAAGATTTTATATAATACTTTTAGAAAAAAATATATTTTTTATGCTTTTGAAAATCTGCAGCGTTTCTGCAAAGCATTGCACTCTGCGATGAAAAAAAGCACTGCTGCTTTTAGCTGCAGATTTTTTTCTATTTTATTGCTTTGAAGAAACCCCGTTTCTGCTTTGATGTTTTGAAGCAGACAAGCAGCAAAACTCTGTTTTTTGTCTGCAGATGCGACCCTGCTTTTTTTTACTATTATAAAATTTATTTTCTTTAAACCAGTTTGCTTTGTATACAAAAATAATTTTATTTTCTATTCAGGAGAAAAGGGATTCGAACCCTTAACCATTGGTTTTGGAGACCATTGTTCTACCATTGGAACTATTCTCCTTAGGTTTAATTGAAATAATTAATTAGTATACAAAAATTATTTACTTAATCTATAAAAGGAAGATCGAAGAGAATCAGAGAGAAAAAACTTTGTTTTTTCGTCAAATCTGCATAAAAAATATATTTTACAAAAAATATTATTAAAAAATAATAAAAAAAAGAAATTTTCTATAATAACAATAGAAAAATAAAAATGCGGTCTTTTAAAATGAGAAACTCAAAAAGAAGAATAAGAAACGCTGCGGATTTTCTTCTGAACCTTTTTTGCTTTTTCAAATTATTTTAAGAACTTATTATTCAAGATATTTATATACTATTATATATTAAAAGACTTTATTTAAGAGATTCTATCTATTTTGATAACAAAGTTTATTAAAAAAAGAGTTAAATACTTGAGTTTTTATTCCCAACATCTACTTTTATTTTACCAAGCTTTGCTTTCGTAGCAAAGCAAAAAAATTATCTGTAACGTAAGTTACTACTTTAAATAAAATATAAAGTAAAAAAAATATATATATGGAATTTGCCCCTATTTCTATTTATTTAATTGTTAGTTTAATTTTATCATTAATTTTAGTTGGAATACCTTTTTTATTTACTTCATCTTCAAATAATGCTTACCCAGAAAAATTATCAGCATATGAATGTGGTTTTGACCCTTTTGATGATGCAAGAAGTCGATTCGATATTCGATTTTATCTTGTTTCAATTTTATTTATTATATTTGATTTAGAAGTAACTTTTCTTTTTCCATGGGCAGTATCTTTAAAAAACATTGGATTATTTGGATTTTGGTCAATGATAGTTTTTTTAGTTATATTGACAATCGGATTTATATATGAGTGGAAAAAAGGAGCTTTAGATTGGGAATAAAAATAAAGTTTTTATAAAAAAACGATTAACATATATATTAGTGCAGAGTCTGCTTTTAGTCTACGAAGAAGTACGAGATATCAAATGGAGAGACAAAGTTTCTCAATACAAATTGTTTCTGCATGTTTTTGCAGTGCTATTTTTTTACTTTTAATAATTCAATGACTTACATAATAAAAAACATATTTTTATGCTTATTATTTTTTTTTAAGACTTATGTATATTTATTATTTATTGAAAACTTTTAGATATTTGATAAAATTTTGAAAACAACATTCAAAACTTTGTTTTGAATTTTTTAGTTTTCAATCATAAAAGCAAAAAAGATTTTATTTATTCATTTCATATTTTTTTTCTTTTCAGAAACTTTAAATAAAATGTTTATTTACTCACTTATAGTTTTTCTTCAAAAATATAATATTGAGAATGAATAAACATTTTTTCTATAAGTACCATCAAGTGATAAATTATATATGTGAGTAAATATTTTTTTTATCAATTTATTATTTTTCTGCTTTGCTGCAGTGCTTTAGCAGAAAATAATAAAGGGTAATTAGCTCAGCGGTAGAGTACCTCGTTTACACCGAGAGAGTCAGCGGTTCGAATCCGTTATTACCTATTTATCAAACCATTTTTGAAAAAGCAAAACATTATTTTTTATTAAATAAAGTATATCTATGTAAAAACTCCGCTTTTATATCTAAAAAAAGCAGGGTCGCATCTGCAGACAAAAAACAGAGTTTTGCTGCTTGTCTGCTTCAAAACATCAAAGCAGAAACGGGGTTTCTTCAAAGCAATAAAATAAAGAAAAATTTGCAGCACTGCAACATTTCGCAGCAGATATCTTCTTCTGCTTTTGACAAAAAACAAAGTTTCAAAACAAAAAATCTAAAAAAAAGACTTAAAAACTTTTTTTTCAACTCTATTAGTTAAATAAAATGAAAATTTTTACGTTTTTTATTAATATAAAAAAAAAATAGATTAAACTTTTTTTATCCAAGGGGAAGTAGCTTAGTTGGATAAAGCGCCAGCCTGTCACGTTGGAGATCACGGGTTCGAGTCCCGCCTTTCTCGGCAAAAATGAAAATAAAATACAGACTTTTGAAGAAATGAAGTTTCTGCTTTTGGACTCTGCAATCAAGAAAGGTTGTTTGTCCAAAAGCAGACCTTGCTTTTTTTATTTGTTACTTTTAGTAAGTTATTATAAAGATTCCAGAAACAAAAAAATAATAAAAATTTTCAAAAGGAGGTATGGCTGAGTGGCTTAAGGCATTGGTTTGCTAAATCAGTACGACAAGTTATCATATAGTATAATAAGGTGAGACTCCTTAGGGCATATTCACTGCCCTATCCTATCACGACATATTCAATCCAATTTTTATATGAAGCTCGTGAAAATCTGCAGCGCATTGCAGCAAAACTTATAAAATAAACTCATAATTTTTGAAAAACTTTTTTATTAAACATTGTTATAATATTATGAAGCCGCAGGAATAAAAATGCTTCTTCGATGAAAAAAATATGCATATTTTTTTCATCGAAGAAGCATAAGAAACTTTGTTTCTTGAAAATTTTTTATTATTCAAAAAAATATGATTTTTTATAAGTCATTTTAAGGATAGAAAAAAAAATATTTTTTTTTCATATATTTTATATATGAAAAAAAAATGTTTTGAATTTTTCAATAATAAATAGCGTAAACAAATTAAGCAACGTTAATTAAAAATTAATTTATATTAAAAATCTCGTAACAAATAATTTCTATTTTATAAAAAAATAAAAATGAAGAAGCAAAAATATGTTATAATTGAAAAAAAGAAAAAAAAACTATTTTTCTTTTTTCCACATAATAGAAAACAAATGAAATATACAATTTTTTAAAATAATTTTTTGCTTCAAATTCATAGATTATGAAAATCATTTCAAAAAAAAGGCAGAAAAATTTTTTTTGTTTTTCATTTTTTTCTGTAAACTTGAGGAAAAGAAATTCTTTCGTTTTTATTATTATAAAATTTTTTCAAGCGTATGAAAAGATATAATTGATTTATATATCTTTGTGATATAAGGCAGAGAAAACTTTATATTTTTTTATTATATTCATCGCCGGGGTTAGCTTAAGTTTATTATTGAAAAGATTGATTGTGTACTTTTTGAAACTTGAAAATTCTATACTATAACTTCAAAAAAGATAACTAAAATCTTACTAAAACTAAAAAAAAATTTTTTATTAATGAATAACAAAAAGTATATATAAAATTATTTATTTTTTTATTTTTTTATTGGCCTTTTTTAAGTAAATTAAGTAGTAATACTTAATACTATAGTATAGCAAAAAGATAGCTTAAGAATAAATTAATATACAGAAGAAAAAGCATTTCCGATAAATATCTTGAAATTTTTGACAAAAATTTCAAGAAATAAATAAAAGACTTAAGCGTGTTTAATTTATTTTTCTAAAAAATAGAAAAATAAATAAGCTAGAGCTGTATGCTAACAAATTAGCATGTACAGTTCTTAGAGGGGGACTGCTAAAAAAAAGTATACCTATCTCAATACATACAAAATTTTTGTATCATGGGTTCGAATCCCATTTCCTCCGAATATCCAATTTTGTAAAAAGATTTTCTCTTCTTTTTATATATTAGATATTTTATTTTAATCATTTTATTATTTTTTTGATAAATTCTCACATTTAGAGAAAAAAAAAGCCATTGCAGCAAAACATCAAAGTTGGAAAAGCCATTATTGGCTTCTCTAAACGTTCTTCGCGGTTTATAAAAATTATATTTATCAAAAAATTTAATAAATCTCTTCTGCTTTTTTAACCAAGCAAAAACGGCAGATTTTCTTCTGCTTTTGCAGAAGCAAAAAAAATTATATTATGTAAAGAAGCAAACTTTATTTTTTATTAAAAAACAAAAATTTTTTCATCAATTCCAGAAAAATAAGAGTTTTCTGCTTTTTCGTGTTTTTTATTTGACATTGAATTCCATAAAAAATACTTTTTTTCAGTTTTTAATAGAGCATTAAATTTCCAATAAGATATATAATTGAAAAATATGAATAATTTCGCACAAAGATGGTTATTTTCAACTAATCACAAAGATATTGGTACGCTTTATTTAATTTTTGGTGCTATTGCTGGAGTAATGGGTACTTGTATGTCTATATTAATTCGTATGGAGTTAGCCCAACCAGGAAATCAAATTCTTGGTGGAAATCATCAATTATATAATGTATTAATTACAGCGCATGCTTTTGTAATGATTTTTTTTATGGTAATGCCAGCTTTAATAGGAGGTTTTGGAAATTGGTTTGTACCTATTTTAATAGGTGCTCCTGATATGGCTTTTCCTCGCTTAAATAATATCAGTTTTTGGTTATTACCTCCATCATTATTACTTCTTTTAAGTTCTGCTTTAGTGGAAGTCGGCCCTGGTACAGGTTGGACTGTTTATCCTCCTTTAAGTGGTATTACCAGTCATTCTGGTGGTTCTGTAGATTTAGCTATTTTTAGTCTTCATTTGTCGGGGATATCTTCTATTTTAGGTTCTATTAATTTTATTACTACTATTTTTAATATGCGTGGTCCGGGTATGACTATGCATAGAATTCCTTTGTTCGTTTGGTCAGTTTTAGTAACTGCTTTTCTATTACTGCTATCTTTACCTGTTTTCGCTGGAGCAATTACAATGCTTTTAACAGATAGAAACTTTAATACTACTTTTTTCGATCCTGCTGGAGGAGGAGATCCTATTTTATATCAACATTTATTTTGGTTTTTTGGTCATCCAGAAGTATACATTTTAATTTTACCAGGTTTTGGTATTATTAGTCATGTTGTTTCTGCTTTTTCGAGAAAACCTGTTTTTGGATATCTTGGGATGGTTTATGCAATGATTAGTATAGGTGTTTTAGGTTTTATTGTATGGGCTCATCATATGTTTACTGTAGGATTAGATGTAGATACACGAGCTTATTTTACAGCGGCTACCATGATAATAGCTGTTCCAACTGGAATTAAAATTTTTAGCTGGCTTGCTACTATGTGGGGTGGTTCCATTGAATTAAAAACTCCAATGTTGTTTGCTGTAGGATTTATTTTTTTATTTACTGTAGGTGGTGTTACCGGAATAATGCTTGCAAACTCAGGGTTAGATATTGCTTTGCATGATACTTATTATGTTGTTGCCCATTTTCATTATGTACTCTCAATGGGTGCTGTATTTGCTCTTTTTGCTGGATTTTACTATTGGATAGGCAAAATTTCTGGTCTTCAGTATCCTGAAACTCTAGCTCAAATTCATTTTTGGATAACTTTTATTGGTGTGAATTTGACTTTTTTTCCAATGCATTTTTTAGGTCTTGCCGGGTTACCGAGACGAATTCCTGATTATCCTGATGCGTATGCTAATTGGAATGCTATAAGTAGTTACGGTTCTTATGTTTCAGTAGTAGGTGTTTTAGTATTTTTTTTAGTAATTTATTATACTTTAACAAGTAATGAAAAATGTAGTGCAAACCCATTTTTTCAAAAAGAAGAAGATGTTACTACTTTAGAATGGATGGTACAAAGTCCTCCTGCTTTTCACACTTTTGAAGAAATTCCTGCTATTAAAGAAACAATTTAATTTATAACATTAGGTGGAGAAACTTGGTTTCTCCCAATCTGTCGCTGCTTTGCTTTAAATAGTTAAAAAAATTCTTTTATTTTTTTATATTTTTTCTGTTTTTATAAAAAATGAGTTTAATTATAAAAAAAAATAAAATTTAATAAAAAAGCCGGAAAAGAATGAATTCTTTGAATATTTAAAGAAACAAAGTTTCTTAGATTTGCAAAAGCAGAAACAAAGTTTCTCTATTTTATTGCTTTGAAGAAACGCTGCAGATTTTTTGCGGCAGATTTGTGCAAAAGCAGTGCTTTGAAGAAAAGAAAAGAAAAGCAAAGAAACTTTGTTTCTTGTCTGCAGATGCGACCGCGCTTTTTTTACAATTTTACTATATTTCAAAAGAGAAAAAATCATAAACTTAGGATTATTAAAAATACAAGTAGGCTTGCAAGAGTTTAGGGGCAGAAGAACGGTTTTGTTTCGGAAAGAATTTGTAAGGGAATGGATTTTAGAGGATAGAGATCATATCGAAGTTCTCAGTGACTACCTTAATAAGATTCATTATATAAAAACGATTATTCTTGGATTATTGAAGTATGAACTTAATTTAGCATGGACTAATATATATAGACGAATTGAAAATAATTGTTTCTTTTAAATTTTTCTGTATTTTCTTTTATCAGTATATTATATTGATTTTCCTGCTTTGCTTTTTTTTTTGTTATTTAATGGACCATAGCCCGCCCCCCACCCTCAAAACAAACAAAGTTTTTTAATCTTTTTCTCAGAAAAGAAAAAAGAGATAGAGTAGTTATTATATTAAAATTCATAAGTTTCCATTTCAATTTTTGAAATAGGGTTTTATTTATTTCTTTTTTCTTTTCTTTTTTGTTTTTAGTATTTTCTTCTTTTTAGTTTTTTATTGTTTCTATTTGGGAAAGATTTATCTAATCTTTTTCTTTGATTTTTACCTCCGGGGGGGATCTTATTTCCAGGCCCCCTTTATTTAGTAAATATAATTTTATCATTGCTACAATATAATTTCATCACTGCTTAAAAAAAAATTCTTGAATAAAAAATAAAATCTTCCATTTTTTATATCTTTTTTCATAGATTTCCTCATTTTATCATAGTTATGAAAAAAAATCTTCGATTTCAAAAAAACAGAAAAAGAAAAAAGAAATATTTATACCATTTTTTTTTATAATATTATTTTTTTTATTTTTTTATTGAATTATTTTATACTTTGTAATTTTATATTTATTTTAGAATTATTTCACACAGGATAACATTTTTTATAGCAATGATAAAATTATATCTACTATAATAGAGAAAATATTCTTTATTTTCTAAGTTATTTTTGGAAGAACGAAGTATTTCATTTATTTAGGCAAAATATGGAGAAACTTCGTTTTTATCTTTTTTTTATGTTAAGAATAAAATAATGATAGTTAACAAAAAAAATTTTTGAAAAAGATGAGTTTGATCCTGGCTCAGAATGAACGCTAGCGATATGCTTAACACATGCAAGTTGAACGTTGTTTGCTTTTTTTTTTGAAAGCAAGGCAGACAAAGTAGCGAACGGGTGCGTAATACGTGGGAATCTGCCAAACAGTTAAGGATAAATCCTTTCTAATTTTTTAAAGCTTTAAGACAGCGCTGTTTGATGAGCCCGCGGAGTATTATGGTAGTTGGAGAGGTAAAAGCTCACCAAGCCGATGATGCTTAGCTGGTCTTTTTGGATGATCAGCCACACTGGGACTGAGACACGGCCCAGACTCCATATTAGGAGGCAGCAGTGGGGAATTTTGGACAATGAGCGAAAGCTTGATCCAGCAATATCGCGTGAGTGATGAAGGGCAATATCGCTCGTAAAACTCTGTCATTGAGTTGAAATAGATAATGACATAACTCAAAAAGGAAGCCCCAGCTAACTACGTGCCAGCAGCTGCGGTAAAACGTGGGGGGCTAGTGTTATTCGGAATGACTAGGCGTAAAGTGCATGTAGGCTGTAAATAAAAAGGGGAAAAGTGAAAGTCATCAGCTTAACTGATGAAAATCTTGCAACCCTATTTACTTGAGTAAGATAGAGGGAAATGGAATTTCGTGTGTAGAGGTCAAATTCATAGATATACGAAGGAACGTCAAAGGCGAAGGCAATTTCCTGGGTCTTTACTGACGCTGAGATGCGAAAGCATGGGGAGCAAACAGGATTAGATACCCTGGTAGTCCATGCCGTAAACGATGAGTGTTCGTTCTTGGTTTTAAGTCCACTTAAAAATATAGTGGACTAATCAGGGACTTAGCTAACGCGTTAAACACTCCGCCTGGGGAGTACGGTCGCAAGGCTGAAACTCAAAGGAATAGACGGGGGCCTGCACAAGCGGTGGAGCATGTGGTTTAATTCGATACAACGCGCAAAACCTTACCAGTTCTTGACATATGAATTAATTTTCTTTTTTTATAAAAGAGAAAAATTAAACAATAAGAAAATTCATACAGGTGCTGCATGGCTGTCGTCAGCTCGTGTCGTGAGATGTTGGGTTAAGTCCTATAACGAGCGCAACCCTCGTTTTGTGTTGCTACGAAATTTTTTTGATTCGGAGCACTCACAAAAAACTGCCGGTGATATACTGGAGGAAGGTGAGGATGACGTCAAGTCCGCATGGCCCTTATGAGCTGGGCTACACACGTGCTACAATGGCAATTACAATAGGAAGCAAGGCTGAAAAGCGGAGCGAATCCTGAAAAGTTGCCTCAGTTCGGATTGTTCTCTGCAACTCGAGAACATGAAGTTGGAATCGCTAGTAATCGCGGATCAGCATGCCGCGGTGAATATGTACCCGGGCCTTGTATTTACCGCCCGTCACGCCCTGGGAATGAACTTCGCTCGAAGCTTTCTATAATTTATTATGTAATTCTGATTTTTCTATAGCATTTTAATATTATGTAAAATGCAACAAGATTTTCATAATAAATTCAGAAATCCACAGTGGGGTTCGTAACTGAGGCGAAGTCGTAACAAGGTAGCCGTAGGGGAACCTGCGGCTGGATTGACTCTTTTTTTTGCTTTGATTAATATTCTATTCATTTTAGAAAAATTTTCTTCGCTTCTCTGCTTTGAGCAAAGCACTGTAGCGTTGCTTCTTACTGTAAAATTTTTGTGTTTTAAATGATTAAATAAAAAAAACAGAGCAGCGAAGTAGAAAACTATGTTCAATAAAAAAAACTTATTTATTTATAAGTTTTTTTTGCAGTGCTGCTTTGCTTCTGTATGTGACAGAATAGTTTAGTTCGGTAGAACAACGGAATCATACTCCGTATGCCGGGGGTTCAAATCCCTCTTCTGTCAAACGAAAACTTTTTGTCACAAAAAAATAATATTAATTCTGCTTTTGTAAAAAAAAAGCATTGGAGCAAAAATAAATAGTTGGTTATTGAAAGTATCTGCAGAAAAAATTTCAATAATATAGCTTGTGAAAAAAAATAATAAAAATATTATCCGAACTCTTTAATGAAATGACAAAAAACACGAACCCATTTCGAACTCGAATAGTGAAATCATTTTATGCCATATGTACTGATTTGTTAATTTCGGGAGACGTGGTTGAAGTTTGGTTTTTTTTAGAGAGAAATGATTTAATTCTAGAATTTCTGCTTTTGTGAAGGTATTTTCTAAAAGTTGATATTTTTGCTTTTTTTAAGTTATGAGAATTAAATGAATATTTATATTAAGGAAAAAAAAATTCTCTTAATTTTATTATTATTTTTCTATAAATAAATTGAGTACTTTAATTTATTTATAGAAAAAATAATTATCTAATATAAACGCGGGATAGAGTAATAGGAAACTCGTCAGGCTCATAATCTGAATATTGTAGGTTCGAATCCTACTTCCGCTA